ATATGCAATTCAAATTAAGTTACGAAATAATGGATGCTGCCAGAGAGAAAGGCAATGCTATACGCAAGAAGGAAGAGATTCATAAAATGGCAGAATCCAATAAAGCTTTTGCGCATTACCGTTAATCCACTAACTAGTATAAATAGATCCACAGATCTATTCCATTTTGATCAATAAAAGAAAACTTACTTTCTCAAAATTGATACAAATTTTATTGGAATGAAAACGAAAGGAAAAGAAGAATGAAAAAGAAATCATAGATATAATGATAATAAGGAGATTTTAAATAAAATGTTGCTCGAATATTAATTGAAGTTAGTAACTAATGATCCGGACAAAATGAAAAATGCATTTTTTATACCTATACCTTAAAATCATTTTTATGAAAGAATTTCATTTGCTTCTCTTCTATGGAAGTTCCATTTTCCCAGAATGCATCCTGATTTTCGGCCTATTTCTTCTTCTAGTAATCGATGTCATTTTTGATCAGAAAAAGACAACTTGGTTTTATTTCATCTCTTTAACAAGTTTAGTGCTAAGCATAACTTTTTTGTTATTTCAATGGAGAGAAGAACCCACGATCAGTTTTTTTGGCAATTTACAAACAAACAATTTTAATAAAATATTTCGGTTTCTCATTTTATTATGTTCCACTTTGTGTATTCCTCTATCCGTGGAATACATTCAATGTACAGAAATGGCTGTAACAGAGTTTTTGTTATTCATATTAACAGCTACTCTAGGAGGAATGTTTTTATGTGGTGCTAATGATTTAACAACTATCTTCGTATCTTTAGAATGTTTAAGTCTATGTTCTTATCTATTATCTGGATATACCAAAAGAGATGTTCGGTCTAATGAGGCTATTATGAAATATTTACTTATGGGTGGAACAAGTTCTTCCATTCTTGCTTATGGTCTTTCTTGGCTATATGGTCTATCTGGAGGTGAGATTGAAATTCAAGAAATAGCCAATGGTCTTATAAATACACAAATGTATAACTCTCCAGGAATTTGGATTGCACTTCTATCTGTAACGGTAGGAATTGCATTCAAACTTTCTTTAGTTCCTTTTCATCAATGGACCCCCGATGTATATGAAGGAGTGCGATTCGTTTGATAAATTATTACATACAATATCTTTTTTAGAGATGTTTGTTTCTATTTATAAAAACTCTATAGACATGTGAAAAAAAAAGAGTATTATTCCCACTTGGACTAAGACATCACTTTTACCAAAAATTTGAATTGAATTAAGGTAAAGCAAAGTAAGAAACAAACTCAATTGTTTGATTGAATTAACACACTACACCACCCCAATACAATAAATAACTTTTACAAATGAATTATTACGGGTAGTTTTTAACAAAGGATCAGATTGACGTGTACTTTTATTCTTAACGTAGATGCTACATAGTAAGTTTTCATTCTTCAGAAACTACGAGTGTAAAAAAGAAGGCATCCGTCGACAAAAAGATTACCCTAAGATGAGCATCTCATGACTATTCAGAACGATTTAAATCAGATGGTTTTATTTTTTCTTTTTAACTCTTTCATAACTGAACTTAAAAAAAGAAGAAAAAAAAAAAAAAAAAAATGATTTACATACTATATTCCATACTATAATAACCACTGAGTAAGGATTCCTCGCGAAGTTAAGGACTAGTTATTCTTTATATCAATTGAATATATTCAATCTTATACATACACGAGGAAGGTAATAAAAAAAAGAGAATCAAATGATTCTGCAATTTTTTTTTTATCACTTAGGAGCCGTGCGAGAAGAAAGTCTCATGCACGGTTCTGAATGAGAGAAGGGAGAATTCCTCTTTTCGACTCTAACTCCCCCACTCCAGTCGTTGCTTTTATTTCTGTTATTTCAAAAGTAGCTGCTTCAGCTTTAGTCACTAGAATTTTCGATATTATTTTTTATTTCTCATTGAACGAATGGCATCTTCTTTTGGAAATATCAGCTATTCTTAGCATGATATTAGGAAATTTAATTGCTATTACTCAAACAAGTATAAAACGTATGCTTGCATATTCATCGATAGGTCAAATTGGATATATCCTTATTGGAATAATTGATAAAGACCCAAATAACGGATATGCAAGTGTGATAACTTATATGCTGCTCTATATTTTTATGAATTTAGGAACTTTTGCTTGTATTATATTATTCAGTCTACGTACAGGAACAGATAACATTCGGGATTATGCAGGATTATACGCGAAAGACCCTTTTTCAGCTTTGTCTTTATCTTTATGTCTGCTATCTCTAGGAGGGATTCCTCCATTAGCAGGTTTTTTTGGAAAACTTTATCTATTCTGGTGTGGATGGCAAGCAGGCTCCTATTTATTGGTTTCGATAGGACTCTTTATGAGTGCTATTTCCATATATTATTATCTTAAAATAATTAAGTTATTAATGACTGAAAGAAACAAAGAAATAACTCCCTACGTGCAAAATTATAGATTATCTTCTTCAATCTCAAAAAATTCTATCGAATTTAGTATGATTATATCTGTAATAGCATCTACTTTATTGGGAATAATAATGAATCCAATTGTTGCAATTGCCCAGGATACATTATTTTAGAGATTGATATTTTTTTAATAGAATTTTCACTAACTGTAAAAAAAGGAAGAATTGCCCTTATATTCATATTCTTAAAATCACAGGGAATAGGCTAGGCTTAAATTATCAGATGAACTTCTAATTACAAAATCAAATTGATCATTCAATTAGAAGTTCATTTTGTACCAAAACAAAATATAGATTTTCTATCTGAGAAAAAGTCTTTCAAACATGTGTAAATCAAATATTTGTAATTCTTAACTTCTCTTTTAAATAGAAGTTAAGAATTACAAAACAGGGATGGAGATAATCTAATCTCCATACTGAATTGAATCGAGATAACCTTGCTGCGATTCTTTCATCTAAAAAACAGAGTGCAATAACTGTTTATTATGCATCCAGCAGGAATTGAACCCGCGACTTCCCAATTATGAGTTGGGTGCTTTTACCATTCAGCCATGGATGCTATGGTAAAGTGATTTCATTATAATAAGGTAACCGAAACTTTTTTTTGACAAATTGTACAATAGTTGAATAACTTGTATTGACTACCTCTTTCTTATTATAATTCAATTTAATAAGTAATAATTACACTATATTATCTTACAAAATAATAAAAAATAATATATGGGAAAACATGAAAATTCGTGGTCTACGGACCCTATCGGAAAAAACCGAGAAATAGTTTGGTTCTTTAGCGTTCAGTCGAAATTGAAAGATTACATGATGGAAATATTCGTTCCATGGAACGAATCCAATTTGGTGAGATTGCTAAGTCAAATATTTTCTGGTCGAGAAAGTGTTGTTAAGCTTTTTGATTTTCGGATTCTTAGTACATTACTTATACGGGATATACGTATATTTATCTTAAAAGGTCAAGCAATAAAAGCTGTAATGATAATAGCATTACCATTACTTTTCTATTTTTTGAATATTCGATTAATTGAAAGAAACAAATCATCAAAATATAATTTGATGAAGATATTTCCGGCTGTACAACATTTTGGAGCTAGAGCTAGAAAGGAAAATTTGTTGCTCGTTCCGCATCGTTTTATGTTTTCGCCAAAAGTCCGAAGGAGATATCAACGTTGCTTGCTCAATCCAAAAGAACATGTTTGGATTTTATCCAGTTCTAAAACAAATCTGAATCAGAAAAATGATAGAATATCAGAGAAGCAAGAAACAACAAGTTGGGAAAGCCTTTTGGAGAAGGAATCTAATGGCATCGAATGGGAGATTGATTCATCTTTTAATTCAATTCCAGAATATTGGAAATCTGAAACAGAACCTGAAAACCTTTATGAATGGCAGGAGTCATTACTTTATCTTGATCGAAGCAAAAGTATTGAGGAAGTAGAAAACAAACTCGAACAACTAGAAGTTGAACTAGTTCAAGCAGAAGAAGAATTTGCTATTTCTTCAGAACCAGAAGAAATCATAAATATAGAAAGAAAACAAAAAGTTCGAGAAATCGAAAGCTACAAAGAAGGGCTACGAAGACTAAAGAAACTCCGTGAGGAGACAAAATTGAAGTATTTTGAACAAGAAAAAATATTACAAGAAGAATCAGATCAAGCAAGAGAATCTTTTCCCTTTTCAGAGACGGAAGTTTTTCAAACGTTGTTTGACCCTTTGTTAATAGATGAATCATGTATAAGTATTAATTATAGCAATAAACCGAGTGAAAAATTCAAATTGTTGAAAGGGCGACAAGATGCTTTTCAATATTTCAGGGGATTAGAAAAGAATAGAATTGTTGATCTATGGAAGGTTAAAAAATTTCTTAAAAATCCTTCTGTCAATTATGATATTTTACCAGATCGCGAATGGAACATCAGAAAAGACTATACAAACCAATTCAATTGTATTCGATTTATGAAATCGAATTTATCTTCAAGATCTCCCTCATCCTGTGATCAAAATAAAGAACAATTAGCATTAAACGATGATTTCCAATTAAAAAAATTTGTTCTTAAAATAACAGACCAATTTACTCTATCAATAACTAAGCCTAATCTCTATTACCCTAATGATGAAATTGACCTAGATATCGATGATCGTGTGAATGAATTACATTTATTCAACCAGACTCTATTGAAGTCCTTCAATTACTTCTTCAATTCCAAAGATGAATTAACGCATGATTCTTTACTTCGGGTACTCAATATTTTTGAAAAAAAGAAAACATCAGAAGATGATAACACTAAACAACTAATATTTAATAAAATATTGAGTAGATACAAGATTCAAGCTCACAAGCATGTTGAAATTGAAAAAGCATTTATGAGATTCGATTTCTTGAAGAACGTATTGGCACCTATTGTATCAAAATCTGATTTGAATGAATATTTCTTAAAAGATTTTGTATTAAAGGATTTGTTCCAGAAGTATTATTTTTTGGAATACCATAAATACTATATGGAATTACAAAGATACTCTTTGGAATTACAGAAAGTATTGAATAAGAATAAATACTATTTGGAGTTACAGAAAGTATTGAATACGAATAAATACTATTTGGAGTTACAGAAAGTATTGAATACGAATAAATACTATTTGAAATTACAAAAACACTCTTTGGAATTACAGAAAGTATTGAATAAGAATAAATACTATTTGGAATTACAGAAAGTATTGAATAAATACTATTTAGAATTAGATAAGGCATTCCATAAATACTCTTTGGTATTTCATGAATACTATTTAGAATTAGATAAGGCATTCCATAAATACTCTTTGGTATTTAATGAATACTATTTGGAATTACAGAAAGTATTGAATAAATACTATTTAGAATTAGATAAGGCATTCCATAAATACTCTTTGGTATTTAATGAATACTATTTGGAATTATTGACTAAATACTCTTTGGTATTCCATAAATACTCTTTGGAATTACAGAAAGTAGTGAATAAGAATAAATTGGAATCACAAAAAGTATTGGATGAATACTATTTGGAATTACATAACTATTTGGGATATTTCTATGTGGAATTCCATAAATACTATATGGAATTACAAAGATACTCTTTGGAATTACAGAAAGTATTGAATAAGAATAAATACTATTTGGAATTCATCTATTTTCTCAAAACATTAAGTCGCAATTTGAATAATGTAACGCAAGATGCAATTAACCAGCATTCATCAAGTTGGATAATATGTCAGAAAGAATGTTTGGATCGCCCTATTTTTCGACCTGTTCAGATTAGAAATCCAAATTTTTTAAACACTTTTGTATTATCCAAAAAGATCGAATACTTTCAACAAAGATTAGAATATCTCTTGTCCATTTCCAAACAAAACAATTTCAAAAAGAGAGTGTTAGATCCAATTGAATTATCGACTATTCAACATTGGGGTTGGTTTGGGGATCCCAATCAAATTCATGATACTGAAATTAATAGGATTATCTCGAAGAATATTAATCATTCGAAGATTCTCTGGGCCAAGCTTAATGAAAATGTTTGGGTTAATGAAAAATGTAAATCAATTCCTAATCTTGAATCCAAACAAACATTAAATGAGAAAAAACCAATAATTGAATTGATTATTGACGTCTTTGATAATGGAAAAAATTACATGGAATTATTGGAACTATTTAATAACGCGGGTCTTTCGGCAATATTTGATAATCAAGACAATTGGTTAAATCCTTTAAAACTCTCTAATCAAAATTCATTGAGAGCTTCTTTTTACAAAGCAAATACCTTTGAATTTTTAGATTATTTACACCGTCCTCGTCTTTTTTATAAAAAAAGATTGGCTTCTTACATGGGAAGGATTCATATCAAAAATAAGAATGTAACATATGGACAATTATTAAATTTAGTTTTCATTCCTAACAATCTGGTTTCTTCTTCTATTAGCGAAATGAGAGCTGTGTACTCAGAGAAAGAAACTATCTCACTCATAAAGTCACAAGTCAATATATTATTGGATAAATATTTATGTGACAAAGTGCTAATTCATGATTTGCATAAATCGTCTAATTTCTTTGATAAATTGAATTCTATTATTCGTAGAAATATCAATTTCTCGATTGAAGATATATCTAAAACTCCTTTAATAAGCCTACAAATTGTCAATTTTGACAAAAACTCTTGCTATCCTTTTTTAAATAGTTCAGATTTAGAAGAAAAGACCTCTAGCCAGTATTCTCAAAATAGTTTTAGTTCAAACATAGATCTTATTCAAACTCAATCTTATCAAGATGATCTATTGTCCGAAATATCTTTGCGAATGAACCAATTTGCAGAAAAAGCAAAATATAGTTCAACAGAAAGTTTAAAAGATATAATAGAAGACAAAGCTATAGGTGACTTTATGGAAGACGAAGCCATACGTGAGCTTATGGAATTCAAATCCATAGGTGACTTTTTTGATAAAGAAAAACTAAAGTTAGTATTTTCAAAACTAAAGTGTTTTGGAATAATTTCTTTTAATCAAAATCAAATAAATATTCTTTTTGATCAAATAAATATTATTTTTGAGAAATGGGGTTTGTTTCAAACACATAAGTCATGGTTGTGGTTTTTTACTTCCACAGGGTGGAAATATACTAAAAATCTGTTTTTTACTCTTTTTTCGGAAATAGAAATACCAATAAATAATATTAATCAGTTGGTATCAATCCCGGGCAATATTAGGCAAAATTGGAATCACAATTTGAATATTTTGTGGGCACTTTATCATCAATTTTGGAAAGTTCTAAAGTGGGAATTTAGAGATAAAATTGATCAAATTATCACAATATTGAATGATCAAATTCTCATAATATTAAATGATCAAATTCTCCCTATATTAAATGATCAAATTCTCCCGATATTGAATGATCAAATTCTCCCTATATTCAATCTTATGTTATCCCGCTGGAATATTGACAAATTATTGCAAGAAACAAATGAAGAAGTATTTAAAGAAGTACTTCGGGGAAAGGATCTATCAATATCATTTGATGTATGGAAATATATACAAAATGTTCGGGAATATGATATTTTTCTTTATATCTTCATTGGGTTTTTCTTTTATATTTCCTCCATAATTCCTTTATTGTTGATTCAGTTCTATAGGAACTTCTATCTCATCAGAGTTTTGCAGTATAATTCCTACTGCTTTGAGAGAGTAGGAGAAATGATTAGATCTTATAAAAGGCTTAGAAATTTTTCTAATTTAAATTGGTATGGTTCTTGGCTTACATTTGTGGACTATATCGAGCTGGACCCGGATCCTGATGATATAGGATTATTGCTACTATTGAAAATTTGGTATGTCAAAAATATTAAATGGTTGCGGCGGCGTTTTCGAGAATGCCGGAAATATCACTCACTTATAAAAACAATTTTGTACGAATTTGAAGTGGATGACTTTCTTTTGAGAGAAAATCGATTGTTTTTACTACAAGAAAAAATATCTCAATTTGAATCGAAATTAACCCCCCCTATTGGTTTATTTCATGAATTTGAAAAAAAAGAACAGCCAGGACTTATTTACTTTCGATATTTAGCTGAATTTATTCAGAGAGGCCTAACTCATAGAATAGGCTTAATGAATTCCGAATTAAATTCATTGTTTTTAGCAGAAATGCCGATCTTCGCTGCTTTTTATCATAAGATGACTTCCATCCCAATTCGCTCATCCTTATATGACCACGTGAGATTTTACCCACTCTACCCAGTACCGTCCTTTTCGAATCGAATTTTATTGATAGGGCCTAAGGAAACTGGACGATCCTACTTGGCTAAAAGTTTAGCAGCAGATTCTTATTTACCTTTAATAAGAATATCTCCTAAAAGTTTTTTGAGGCAGCAAAAACTTCTGTCTCGCTATGAACCCGAGTATACATCTTCAGCTAAACAATCATACCTTGAGCATGAAAATATCCTCAGGTCTCTCGGCTGGTCAGGCAGGCCAAAAGACGTAGCTGAGAAGGAGTACTATGATAAAAAACCTCATAAGTTTTTGTATGATCGAGTGAATAATCCTAACCCTCCAGAGTATTTTGCGAGAAGAGTAATCCAATTCGTATTTGCACTCAAATTGGCAAAATTGATGTCTCCTTGCGTCATATGGATTCCAAGCATTCATGAACTGAATGATTACTTTTTTGTTATTGCATTATTGGTAGAACTCCTTGGGGATCCATATAATCCGATTGATGGTGAAAAAGAAACCACCATCAAACAAAATATTGTTGTTATTGCCTCAACTGATATTCCAAAAAAAATTGATCCAGTTCTAATAACTCCTCCTCGTAGTAAACGAAGATTCGATACATTTATCAATACTAAAAAGTTGCCTGCCCCATATCGAGAAAAAGAATTTCCTTTGCTTTTACGTAACAAAGGGCTCTACTTGAAAAAAGAATGGAACTGCTATGATGAATTTGGATTAACTACCAAAGGCTTTACTACGCAAGATCTAGCAAAACTTGCTGATGAAATATTTCTAATTAGCATGAGCCAAAATACTTCAGCTATAGACAATGATATAATTGGAGTAGCTTTGTATAGATCAAATTGGGGTCCTTGCAATTATAATCTGAAGTTCAGTGAATTTTTTCAAGGACTTCCTTATAAGATAGGAAAAGCCATTATACAAAATAAACTAACGTATTTAAAAAATTCTCTAAGGCTTAATCTAGATTTCGAGGGTCGAAGGGCAAACTATTTGCATCAATGGTATTTAGAACCTTCAATTGCCGGAACAGTTGCGAAAGAGTTCACCGTATTCTATCATATTTTGGGTTGCTTGGCCGGATCAGTAGCGCAAGATTGTTGGTTTTTATCGGAATCAAATAGAGAGAATTGGAGTCCTTTTGATCCTTTCATTGAAAATGATTTCATTCTAGCTTCGAGTCTCTTACAGGGTCTTCTGGAAGAATTTCCATCGTTGGCAATATATCGGGGCAATTCTGATTACATAACAATTGCTCCTCAGTTCAAAAAAGATACGATGCAAAAAGGATTATCTTCTATACTAGATAAAATCGTTTTATCTAAAGAATTAAGAAATTCCTACGGAGAAGAGGACGAAACTCCTATAGTTTGTGATTCTAGGACCTGGCGTTTTAGTTTTATTCGCAGCAATCGATTTGAGCATATAAAAGATATAACAATAGAAAATCCATTATTGGATTATCTTCACCTGTTTGGAGGGTTTCAAGAAAGACCGACCCGTCTTTCTAGCTTATATTGGAAGAAATTTCTAATGTCTGGCCCCGACTTCCGGCCTCTTTATGCTGGGAAGGACGATATTATAGAAAGAAAGACAGCTGCTTTCTGGGAAGCAAAATTATTATACAAAAAGTTTCAAAGGATGGGAATATATCAATTTGACACAGAAGAGTATGCAATGGAGTATAAACCTTTAAATACACCAGTAATCTGTCTAGCTCGTCGATTTCTTTGGGATCCCGTGAGTATTCGCTTTTTCAATAAGCACTCTTCTTTTGAACGAAGAGAACTTTTTGTTCCTAAAGAACTTGTGAAGAGCATTTATCTTACTTATTCTTCAACAAGAGAACTAAATATCAGTATTAAAAAAACGTTGAAGTCTATTCTAAAGCGTAAAAAGGTGAGAAAAATAGCCCTAGGAATAAAAATTCAGACTAATGATGACGATTTACCTCTTAATATTAAAATGAAAGAAAAAGAAAATTTTGAAAATTTCAAACGCTTTCAAGAAATTGGTATCCGATTGAGACGTGTATTACCTTATCCCCAATCGGTGATAAGTGAACGTTGGTTCCGTGAAAAAACACGGGATGATAAATTTAAACAACGTTTGCTCAAGGGAGAAAGAGAAAATATAGATTTATTATCTAATGAATCTCTTACTTATAAAACTCTATCCGAAAGTTATGAATATTTATCAAATTTATTCTTCTCTAATAGAATGTTATTTAAACAAATGACCGATACATTATTAAGAACAAAATGGCTTTCTACGAATGCCATTGATTGTTTATTGGCGGAAGGATTAAATAACAATAAAAAAGCCTAGATCTTTCATTCATTTTGTTCAAATTTGATCGGTCCGAATTTTGCCTTCAAAACTTTTTCAAAAAATCAAATCGAATTGATAAATCTTAATAGTATGCCTACATCAATCAATTCGACTTGATTTTTTGATATGAAAAATTGCAATTGAATTACTCATTCAATTGCCATTATTATATTGAGAATGGCATTATTTAATATGTATGCCTTGAAGAGGACTCGAACCTCCACGCTGTTTAGCACGACATTTTGAGTGTCGCGTGTCTACCATTCCACCATCAAGGCATTCAAGAAGCTAATTCTATTTCATCGAATATTTGACAATATTAATTGTTTTGTGATATAATATAGTTATAGTTTAGTTCAATAGTGGAAGAGAAAGTGGATCGGATAGAATATTTTGTTTAGCTTATTATATAAATATGTTTTATTTTCTATTAATAAGTCAATAGATTAACATAACATAAGATAGATATATAATCACCGTTTTGAGAAAAAAATAGCCCCTAATTAAGAAGATTCGGCAGGTAGGACACATATATGAGATAAATAATGATATACTTATAGTGCTATCATATACCAAAAATTATCTATGGTAATATATTGATCTATGTAATACAGTTAGGGAGTAGATTCGATGTTGTCGTTAATCTCTGTATATAGATTTGGGGTGTTATCTAATGATCTATGCAAGACAGTTTCTCAATATTCCATGAAATAGAAATAGGTTAGTAATCTAATTCTATAGAAAAATTGTCATATTAAATAAAAAAATGATCCGAATGTTATGTTAATAACGTTAAAATCATAGTTTGTCGATTTGTAAAGTTTATTTTGAACAAAGGAAATAGAATGAAATGAATAAAAAAAAAAAATGGAATGAATAAAAAATTCTATTAATTATTAATAACAATATAGGGAGGTGAAAACACTATGTTTGATTACATCATACCGTGGGTTGAAAGGTCCACACCGATTCTATTATTTGGGGTTTATTATGGTTTTTTAGCAACATTGCCAATTGGTCCGGCCCAAATGTATTTTATTCGATCGATGTTGATTCAAAACAAAATCGTCGACAACAGAAAAATTGTTCCTGCAGGGAATTTGATTCTTAGTGGTTCTTTTGTGGCACAACTGGTGGTCTTCTCATCCATATACGTAGCGCCTATTTATGCGAGTATTTGGAAACCCCATTTGATGACAATCATGCTTGTTCCCGTTCTATTTTTTCTTGTTTTTCAAAGAGCTTTGATTCGGAGATACCCTTGGCTTCAAAATCCGGCAATAGAATTCTTTATTGGAGTCGCTTTACAACTGCTAAACCCCGCCCTTTTCGGTAAATCTATCTATACCCGATTAATCAATCTGATGCTATTCAGATATAGCGGAAACTTTTTATTTCTGCTGAGTACCGCAGCCGGATGGTTGAGCGGACAAATTCTTTTTGTCAAAATGACGAAAATTTTTTGTTCACGGGTGGAAAATGATGTTCCCTTAAAAAGGGATAGAAAGGGAGAACTTTTCGCCTTCAGTTTTCAAATTCTTTTCTTCGGCTATGCCATGCTGGCATGCTACGGGAGGAATCCTTCTCTCATCGCTACTAAGTGGAATGATTCAAGGACGTTCATTCAAGGTCCTCGAGAAGAACTTGAAGAATTATCATTAGAGTTATCTGATAAGAAAAAATCTTTTAGGAGTGAGCTAAAGGCACCTAACAAGAAAAAAAAACATAAGAAGCACAAGCCTAAAACTCCTATTAATATTCAAAAAAATGAGGAGAATGTTAATAAGCCGTCCATTCCTTTGTCTCCTTCTTTTAGAACGCTATTGAGAATTTTCTCTTTGGAAGATAAATTGGATACTGACACAGATTCAAAATTCTCACCTTTTCTAATCAAAAGGTGGCCATTAATATTGTTTGATTCTAATCGGTTTAACGACCCCCTCCGATACGTGAGTATAGGAGATTATATTCTGCGTGGCCCTGTGAGGAGCCAAGTTGCTGAATATTTCTTCGATGTTTGTATCAGTGATGGCCATCAAAAAATTTCTTTCACAGCTCCGCCAAGTATCTCTTTTTTTGCCAAAATGGCAAACTTGGGTGATCAAAGTCTTGATTCAAATCAGGATCACCTTGATGAATGGATAGAAAAAAAATGGGAGAGGAAAACTTCTTTAGGCGAAGAGCTTGAAAATAGGGTGAGAGCTCTAAGCAATGGATCTCCTGTTGTCAAAATTCTTGAAAAAAAAATTCGATTTTCAAGAACAAAAGATAAAAAGCGTCTTTCAGAAGTTGATGATCCTTTACTTAGCGGGCCATTCCGTGGGTCAATGAATCAATTTAAGTCGCCTTGGATGTTGCATTCGGAGGAGTACTTGAAAGAGCAAAAAAAGAAACTGTCAGAATCTAAGAACCAGGATTCTACCAATAAGAACCATGATTCTACCAATAAGAACGATGATTCTACCAACCGACTTTTTCGATTTTCTTTAATTCGACCAGAAAATAAAGAAAGAATCGTTCAACCGCGAATCAAACTTATTTCAAAATGGTGGATAGATAAAATTCGTATGGTCTTATTAGAAGAACAGAACAGAAGAAAATGGTTAGATGAATCTACTTTGGAGGACTTAAAGAAGAAATATGATAAAATTTATCCTAAAAATTTATCTTCATTAGAATATGTTTTCAACACATTGGTCCCGGCGCCTTTAAAGAAAAGAATAGAAAAAGACATTGCTTCTTGCGATAAAAATTTGTTAACAAATTATTTGTTGCATATTTTTCTTGAAACTACGGGTACCAAATGGGAATTGCTTCTTAGTGTTCTTCCTACCGAGCAGGCTTTGCTTTATGAGCGACTTTTTTTTATTAATTCGGACGGATTCTCAAACTCTCAAGTATCTATGGATATTGAAATATCAGAGAAGGATATTCTTAAGGATTTTGCAGATATTTTAGAAGAGGATCCGCCTTCTTCTAATAAGGAACATACTAAGGATAAAAAACATAAGAGCGATAAATCAAATATTCATCTTGATGAATATTTCTTTGAAAAAGAACAATCTGAGCAAGATATGAAGGATTTCGCAGATTTTCATGAACTTTATGTCCTTTATAGCAAATTAATAGAACAAGAAAAAACCCGTCTTGATGATTACGAACCTCGAATCCGAGATTTTAACAGGTTTGTTGTTCCTAAATTGCCCTCTACCCTATTATCTGGAGTTCACGACCCTATAGCTGTCAAAGATTGTCTCGAAACTCGCCCAAAAAAAGCTCGGCAGTTAATAATTATAAAGCCCTTTGACAAGCTCGACGAACTGGAAAAGAAAAAACAGGAGGAAGAACGAAAAAAGAATGAGGCCTTAGAAACAACAAAAAAAGGGTTGTTTAAACCTTTAAAAGAAAAAGCTCTTGAAGAAGAAGAAACTTTTGAACAAGAAGAAGCGGACAAGGAAGGGGATGAAGAAGAGGATCTTGTATCCAAAGATATATACGTCTTTAGTTATCCTTATGAAGGAGATTTTCGTCGAGATTTGGTAAAAGGAGCTGTCCGTTTTCAACGACGAAAAGTTTCAGCAATCAACCATTGGATACCGAGACCAGAGTCGATTCTTTTCGGGAGACTAAAATCAATGACTCAAAAGTCACATCACAAACCTGTGCCTAAGAAGGACGAAAAGAAAAGAATAACTGCAAGATCTTTAAAAATTTACGATAAGTTTTTGGAAAGACGCGAAACACGAAAAGAAGATCGTCGCCGCCGAACACAGCAAACCTTCGACGGGGAAGTGATTCACTATGTCAGAGCTGCTCTCTTGTTTACTCATACGTATTTAAGGAAACGATTGTATTTCCCTATTTTGATAATAGCTAAAAATATTGGTCGTACTTTACTGTTTCAAGTTCCCGAATGGGAGCAGGATTGGTTCAACTTGGAAAAGGAATCATATCTCAAATGTAATTATGATGGATATGAATTGACGGACCCGGATGTCCCGAAAAAGTTCCTAAAAGATTACATCAAAGAAGGTATTCAAATCAAGATTGTATATCCTTTTCGCTTAAAACCTTGGTATGAATCTAATTCTGCTAACATTGAAAAAAAAACAACAGGATACTTAACTATCTATGGTACAGAAATTGAATCACCTTTTGGTAATCCACCAAACGTGCCTTCTTTTTGGGAACCTATTGGCGAATGGATTTGGAATTATACGTCCGATCGGGCAAAACCTATTATCGAACCTATCCGCGAATTGATAGAATTGATACAAAAGAATAGTGAGACGATAAATGAAAAGGTTAAGACAAAAGTCAACCTAGATACTAGGAAAGAAATAAACCTAGATACTAGGAAAGAAATCAAAATTATTCGGACTAGGCCTACGTCTAATATTCAATTTTCTTTAGAAATAGTAGAAGATGAAGATGAACCATTTTCAATCCAGATGGAACAAAATTTGGATCTTCCAGATCCAGATGATTGGACAATCACAATGAATGATCGAATCAACCAAATGAATGAAGAATATCGCTTCAATCTAGATATTTATAATAAATTGAAAGCTGATTTTAAACAGAGAATGGATCAACCTTCTCCTAACATAAAATCCAAATTGAAAAAAGAGTGGATTCGAATCAAAATTTGGCGTTCGTGTTTACAAAAGAAAAGTATTCGCTTCATCAGGAAGAAATTGCCGTTTTTTATGAAAGTTATTCATTTTAGGGTGAAATTGCTACTTATTGATCTCAAAATAAGTATGTTCAATATGATCGAGTCAAATTTGGAATTTTGCATGCAATTGAGTAGAAGTTTTGAAACAATGAAAAAAATATTCAATAGCAATCATCCAATTAGCAAAAACGTCGAATCCAAATGCCAAGGAAAAGAAATTTCCCAAGCGTACGTTTTTCATCAAATATGGAAAGAAATAAGAAATATGAAAGGATTCTATGTGAAAGATTTGATAGAATCAAGAGCATCGTCTCCTTTTATAAAAAAAAATGTGAAAGAATTTTTGGACTCACAAGGAATATTGGATTGCAAGCATCCTGGAGAGTTAACGACTAACCATTGGAAGCAATGGTTAAAATGGTGTGCTGGCTACAGAATAGATCCACACAGAAATAAAAAACGTAAACATGTTATTAGCAACCGGTTGGGATGGACTGAATTTGCATCGTTTTTGGGAGAGAAGCGCTTTGCCTCTTTTATGACACGACTCAAGAACCGGATCAAACGTCACAGATATGATCTTTTGGCATATAGTTATCTGGATCATATGAAAGAGAATAATCACGGACCCGCAATTCAATATATACCGGAACCAGATTATCAAGCTATTACTAATTTTCAAAATCCCGGTTCTTTCAAGAAGAAGAAGAAGAAGAAGAAGAAAAATGATTCTTCTTGGAAAAAGTTTTTTTCTTCCAAAAAGAAAAAAAAGAATTGTGATTCTTCCAAGTCCAAAAAGAGGAATGTCGATTTTTGCGCGGCAACTAAAAAAACCTATTATAAGAAAAGTCGATATTACAAATTCCAATTCTGGTTGTTCCCAGATCTTAGAAAAAAAATCAAAAATGCAAACAAACTTGGTGACGTTTTTCCTCCGAATATCATAAGAAGACAGATTGAAGAAATGTGGAAATTTCGAGAAATCCAAGTACCAAAAGATTTTGATGTTGATGCTTTCGTTATAGAAAGTCTTCGAAAGAAAGAAGAGGAAAGGCGAAGCAAAGCCGCGGCTCTTCAAGAACTTAAGGAGGCCCGAAGAAAACGAAAAGAGGAGAGACTTAAAACAAGAGAAGAACGACGCAAAAAATTAGAGTTGGCCACTTCTCCAGAAGAAGTCGATAGATTGACAAGGACATTCAAACTAGAAGATGACCAAAACAAGAAGGAAAGAAGGCGGGAATCAAAGAAAAGACTTCTCAAGGAACAGAGAGTTAGACAACTAGCAAAAATAGCTGCCCAAAAAGCTAAAGAGCTCAAAAGAGAAGAGAGGAGACGTAAATTGGCGGAATTAAGTCGGAAACGTAAATCTTCGAAAAGACCAAAAAATTCGAGAGATTTTCTAGTTCGAGACTTCTGTAATAATTATTATCCAAAAATAAATATTGATAAAATTAATATAGAAAAAGAAGAAGTCCGAATGGCAATAAAGGAGATTATTTTGAGACAAGATGCTAAGAAAGCGTCACAGGGTGATAAGAAAGCATGGGACCGAGTTAAATCAAAATTGGATGAGAAATACAAAAAAGTAGACGAACCCTCCGAAACCAAGACCAAAAAACCCAAGAAAGACGATGAACAAGAGATAGATTTCAGAACTGCCAAAACTGAATATCTGAAAGAACAGAAACGCTTGCAACGGGAGGCAAAACGCCTTGCAAGGGAGGAAGAGTTAAAGGAGGAGATGAAACTTAAGGGAGAAGAAGTAGTGGAACCAAAATTAGAAAAAGAAAGATTAGCCTATCGGGAAATGGCCAAAAATATTTATACTTGGAGAATGAAATTCGAGCTCGAAAAACTGCCGCTAACTCCTTGGGTTTCCAAGTTCAGAAATGCGTCTCGTTTTTTTGATAAGAAAAAATTAGGCGGCGAAACTGCGGTAGCCAGCTTACTTTTTCCATATGCCGAAAACGGAGATCTTGACTTAGAATTATTGGAGACTGTATTGTATCTCAAAAGTGTCTTCCCGAAACATAATGATATACGTAGAGTTTTTTGCGAGGCAGCCCGAAGATCTATGCCACTTGTACCGGGGTACTTTAATGACCGATTCTTTGTATATAAAATTGCAAGTCTTTTATTCAAACTAAAGAAGAAAAAGATTAATGTCAATCTTTTTGATAGATCTCAACGACGAAGAAAAATACAGGATGTAAATGAAAAAATTTCAAGTTCTTTCATTTTCGAAGATCTTTTTCTTCCAAGACGTCGCAGAGAATTTCGAATTTTGAATCTTTTGAATCTGGAAAACCATTTCGATGAGAGTGTAAGATTCAGTAGTCAAGAGATACCAAATGACCAAGGTCTAATGAAAAAAAACGAACATCTGATCGTAGATACAAGGCAAAAGATAAGACGTTTTCTTTGGCCTCGTTATCGATTAGAAGATCTTATTTGCATGAATAGATTTTGGTGGAATACCAATAATGGTAGTCGATCTGTTATGTTGAGGGTACGCATGTATCCTAAAATAGATCATTGGGAACATATTCAAAATAATTTGTATTTTCTAAGGCTAAAGCACAGTTTTATTTCGATAAGAGAGATTGTTCAAAAATTTGGAAATCATGCCAAAAGTTTATTGGGTACGAAACAGTCGCCGATTGCTGGACAAAACGAAGCTCTAAATGAAGTAAAGCATAAAAAAGAAGACTCTTTTTGCAGCATAAGTTCGTCCCTTCCTTCTGACCCCTCCCCGTACAATGAGCTTCTTACGATACTCAGAAAAATAATAAGTTCGCTTAGAAATTCTATTAGGGAATGGATAGGTTCACTTCTCTTTAAGCTTAGAGCTTTTCTTATCAAACGGATAAGTTCGCTTAAAGATTTTATTATCAAATCAATGAGAGAACTTTTCTCTAAACTTAAACTTCAATTGAAAAGATTCCTAAATCCGCTTAAAAAGAAACTGAGAAAATTGATAGATCCGCCCATAAATAAGTTGAAAACTCAACGTATCAACTTTATAAGGTTTCTAAGAAACCTTAAAAATGAAATTAGAGTGAAACTCGTCAATTTTCTAAGTTTCCTAAGAGATATAATAGACGGACTATTAGTTAAGCTAGAAAAACGTAGACGTTTCAGTCGTTGGATAAGTCGTTGGAAGAAAATCCAAAACTCGAAGTTTATTTTTGTTATTCAAAAGTTTTTAGAGGCATATCAAACTTATGATGTATGTCGTGATTTAGTTGAATATTGGAAGTCTTCAAGAAGGTAAAAATCAGTTATATGGCTGGTTGCTTTAGTACCTTACTAAAGCAACCAGCCATAGCTGTGTAAGCCTATTCCCAATAAATCAACGCCTAAATAACATGTCCAAACTAGAATAAATCCTAGAGAAGCAACAATCGCCGGTTTTTGTCCTTTCCAACCCCTGTTTATTCTAGTATGTAAATATATTGCAAATAGAATCCAAGTTATTAATGCCCAAGTTTCTTTTGGATCCCAGCTCCAATAAGATCCCCATGCTTCGTTGGCCCATACTGCCCCGGAAAGTATACCTATAGTTAAAAGAGAAAATCCTAGACCAATAGTACGATAACTTAATTGATCTAATTGGTTAGTAAAGACCCATTTACGATAATTTCTAAGTGAAAGGTAAAAAGTCTGTTTCAATTCTTTTTTTTCTTGGTCGTGTGAATACCAATTTTTATTGAAGAAAAAAGAATTTTTCACATTAAGAAAAATCTTTTGATTTATTTGGGACGCAATGACCAATAAAGATATGGATGATAGGGATCCACATAAAAGAGTTGCATAACTGAGCAATATCATACTTACATGCATCATTAACCAATGAGATTGTAAAGCAGGTACTAACATTGCAGATTCTTGCATTTTATCCGGAAGACCTAAAGTAGCAAAACCATGAGTTAACATAGCACTTGGCGCGGTGATTGCACCTAACCACCAAGCATACTGGCCCCGTAGTTGTATAACTATATGAATCATGGAGGAAGTCCATGAAAGGAACATGAATGACTCATACAAATTACTTAACGGTAAATGCCCCGAATAGAGCGAACGGGAAACTAATACTCCCGTTATACAAATACACGTCACTATCATGCCCTTTCCTCCTGAATTACTTAGTTTTTCACTTTTATAAATTAAGGTTCCCCAATAAATAAGAGTAATCACAAAAGTAAGAGAAAAAGAGACATGAGCTGATATATGTTCTAGAGTTATAAATATCATAATAAACCCATTTATTTTTTAATATAGGATTCGTTTCGTAAGAAAAAGATAAAATCGATTGATATGTAATAAATCATATTGACATAGATCGAACAATGATAGTCATTTACTATATAGGTACTCCATATATAATAGATATCTATAGATATTAGATATGGAAGGGATACTAACCTATAGTATCTTATTGACAATAATGCCGCCACTCGGATTCGAACCGAGATGCTCTAGCGCTGCTGCCTAAGAACAGCGTGTCTACCAATTTCACCATGGCGGCTTTTTTTCTCATATATCTAATATATTCTATCTGACCTCGACTATCTTTGTTTACGATACGAAACTCCTAATACAAAAATAGCCTAATTGTTCTTATTTCCCACGTTCGATGTTGGTCATTATAACGGAGTATGGCGCAGTTTGGTAGCGTGCCACTTGGGGATGGTGGCGGTCGTAGGTTCAAATCCTTCTGCTCCGAAACCCATAACTAACTTTTGAGGAAATAAAGGCTGCTCAGGCCAGGAAGGCCTAGTAGGATACTCACTATCCTTGGGGTCTTTACGATGATGATGAAAACTTTCATCATTGTCATGACCAATTTCATGGTCATCATCATGACCAATTTCATAGTCATCATCATGACCAATTTCATAGTCATCATCATGACCAATTTCATAGTCATCCTCACTATAATCATTGTCCTGACCAATTTGATAGATATGATCATAGATATCATCATTGTTAGAACCCATTTGATGGTCATCATAATTGCCATAAAAAGACCATAGATTTGGAAAAGACATTCCTTCTACGCCTATTTCATCGATAAGACAAACACCTTTTGCGTCCCCTGGTTCCAGAAAAATATCTCTTTCTAAGAGACTTTCAATTAGTTCGGGTTCTTGCCTTGTCCTTCTTATATAAGTTTCCAAAATATAAGTCCGCAATAGGTTCATAAACTCTGCATCGGAGCCGGATTCGTCGTGGCGACGACGATCATAAGGAGACATATGAGGTTGATGAATCATCATACGACCGTTTTCGCTTAATACTCGTTTAGTAAACGCCCCCCCGTGTAGAAGGAAAGCTCCCATTGAAGCATTTAACCCGAAGCCTGCTGTAGATACATCCCCTGTTACGAATTGCATAACATCATAAACAGCTACTCCCTGTAGCATTCCTCCACCTCGACAGGAAATAAAAAACATGAAGTCTTTTGTTTGATCTTCTTGATTTAAATAAATCATGCATTTCATTATTTGGTCAGCAGGTTGTTTTTCTAGCGCTCTACCTAAAAAAAGGTATCTTCCAAAAAAGAGTCTGTAATATAATTCCACCCACATTTCCTCTTCTTGGAGGTTTTCTTCTTCTGGTTTTTTTTCTTCTGGGTTTGGTTTTTCTTCTTCTGGGTTTGGGTTTTCTTCGTTTTGGTATTCTTCTTCGTTTTGGTAGTCTTCTTCGTTTTGGTATTCTTCTTCGTTTTGGTATTCTTCTTCGTTTTGGTATTCTTCTTCGTTTTGGTAGTCTTCTTCGTTTTGGTAGTCTTCTTCGTTTTGGTATTCTTCTTCGTTTTGGTATTCTTCTTCGTTTTGGTAGTCTTCTTCGTTTTGGTAGTCTTCTCCTTCTTCTCCTTTCCCGTCTCCCAGGTATGGAACTTTTGGAATGTTCGTTAAACTCAAGCTCATTACATACTTACTTACTTACATACTTACTTACTTACTTACTTACTTACTTACTTACTTACTTACTTACTTATTTACATACATCAAAAAAGTTACATATCATTTTCTTCTTCCGAAGAAATAAGAAGCTGTATAGGTATTATACAAATTCTATTTCCAGGACAAATTGGATGTTATAATAATCCTTCATGATTTTTTTTTGTCTACTCTCTATTATTAAATAGAAAAATCTTTACATATTCTTCATTATTTAATTTGTCTATTTATTAAAATACAAATAGACAAATATATTGAATAAATCTATTTTTTATTATTAAAGCGAAAAAAAAGCTGTCCAATCTCATATTCTTTTTTTGGGATTGGACAGCATAGTATTATTTTCGAGATCTTCTTCATCTGCTAAGAGAAGAATAAAAACCCTTGGTTTTTTTTTCCATTATGAGTTCTGTCGGTAGGTCCGGGATTGGTCCCGTTGTTATCATCCCATTCTTCTCACCGAAAAAGCTCTTTTAAAGAATCTCGTTATTGATATCTTGAGTCACTTTTCTCATTTTTTCTTTTTATTTTGAAAGAAAAAAGCAAATAATTTATGGGTCTTTTTCTTAAATTAAAATGCGCAAGCACCAGAAAAAGACGTTCATCATTTGCTGCTTAGATTGCAAGAATAATTTTGAGTTTGTTTGAGAAACCTATACCATTCTACATAAGAAAAAACTTAATGTCATAAGAAAGCAATTTTGAGTTTGTTTGAAAGATAGGCCATAATATTTTATATGACGACTCTATTCGTTGTTTCTAATGGTAACATAATAACCTGTACCATTCTACATAAGAAAAAACTTAATGTCATAAGAAACCCTTATGACTAATGAACTTAAGTATTAAACGTATGTATGAATCCAATACGGAAGTAATAATGGTTTAGATATAGTCTAAACCGGTAACGCTAAATAGAATTAAAGTGCCGACTATTCAACAACTTATTAGAAATGCGAGACAGCCGATAAGAAAAAGAAAAAAATCTCCTGCTCTTCGAGGATGTCCTCAACGGAAGGGAGTATGCGCTAGGGTGTATGTGCGACTCGTTTGGATCAGAAGCTGAAACGGACCAGGAAATTGAACAATAGTTTTCTTCTGTGAAAAAGTACAGATCTATCAGTTTCCTTGTACCGGGGAAAATGAAATTTATGGTTTAAATTGATGCAAATCCAATCACCTTTACGTAGGATGAAAAGCACTTCCTCATTGGTAGCGAATGGTCATCAATCCATTGAGCGAGGAAAAAAAGTAATTTAAAAAAACATAAAGATTATGTTTATATTGCTGCGAGAACGGACAAAAGGTCAGCTATCTTGCGAACTCTCACAAATAGATGTCGTTACTGTATCTATAAATCTTTAGAGTCTTTATAATTCGGGGGGGAAGAGTAGAGCTAGAGATGGTAAAATATACAAGTTACCAAATACTCATCTCATATCTTAGGGCTCCGGCGTATAGAGAGGACCTTACCGTTAGAGAAATAACCATAGAAACGAAGAAATCCATAAGAGAAAAAGAAAATAATAATAATATATATGTATATTTATTATTTTGATTACTTAAATGCAAGGTCCAATCCCCTGCCTACTTGGAAGGTGCCTAACTGAAAGGAATTATGGTTGGGAAGGTTAGAGTAGCAAAAGCCATTGGAGTCGTATATTTTATACATTAGAAAAATCAGTTTTATATTACTTAAAAGAAAAATGATTGATCAAAAAAGAGATTAGTCATCTATGAAGAATCAACTTCAATGACCAGAGTTAAACGTGGGCATATCGCAAAAAAACGTCGAAAAAAGATTCTTGCATTTGTATCAGGCTCTCGGGGAGCCCATTCAAAACTTTTTAGGACTGCTAACCAACAGAAAATGAGAGCTTTAGTTTCCGCTCACCGAGATAGAATTAAGCGGAAGAGAGATTTTCGTCGTTTGTGGATTACTCGGATTAATGCAGCATCCCGTGCTAATGGATTCTCCTATAATAAATTTATACAATTTTTATACAAAAGGCAGTTGCTTACAAATCGTAGAACACTTGCACAAATAGCTGTATTAAATAATAATTGCTTCTCTATGATGGTAAAAAATATTCCTGTATTATGAAATAGTAACACCCAATCTCCCGGGGAAATTCTCCGGGAAACTAAAGACAGTACGAAAATGAATTCGGAATGACTTGGATAATCAAATTATTCATTTTATTTCTAGAAATAGGAAAAAATCTGCACTATCTTTGTTAGATATCCCAGCTCAAATTAAATGGAGGAGTCTTAAGCTCTAATTACTTTTGAATTGAAAGAAAGAAAGGGTATCAAAGATAGAATACGAGCTTGTTTAATAGCTCTAGCTATTAAGCGTTGTTTTTTCAACGTTAATCGATTCCTTCGACGAGATAGTATTTTTCCTTGCTCACTAATAAATCGACTAATTAAGCTAATATTTTTATAATCCATTTGCTCTCCAGGCTGAATTGGCGATAAACGTTTTCGAAAAGAATGCTGATTTGGAGAAAATCGCTTAGATGCATTTCGAAAAGATGACTTAGATCTATTTCTAAACTTAGATCTACTTCTCAATTTAGATCTACTTCTCAATTTAGATCTATTTCTAAACTTATTAGATCTATTTTTAAAATATGGTTTATATGTATTCCGAAAAGATGGCTTCATTTTATTCATAGTTTGTTTTATGAACCTTTCAAATACTATTTATTTTGTTTCAAAATATTTCGAAAAGAAATATTGACAGTGACATATTTAATATATATACAAAGATAAAGAAATAAATACCTTCAATATATATTTCTGGGCAGAAATGTTAGATTCAATCTATTTTTTTATTTCTCCATGAATGGTATGCTTGTAACAAGAAGGACAAAATTTATTTAATTCCAATCGATGAGGAGTATTGCGGCGATTTTTTCGAGTTGTATATCTGGAAATACCCGTTGATTTTTTTTCAACACTGTCTTGGGTACAACTAGTACATTCTAAAGTAATCGTTATTCTTACATTTCCACCCTTGGCCATATAACTTACTTTTGGTATTGTATCTACTTCTTTTCTTTTCAATTTGGAAAAAAAAGAGAAGAAAGAGAAAGGGATAGAAGTTGTCTTAAAAATGATTAAAGATTTTATTACTTAATTCATTCTCGTAATAAAATCTTTAATTAAGATTTTCAAGTAGTTTACTATTTGAGGAACTTTTGGATCTATATTTTTACTTTTATCTTAATCCTAACTTCACCCTCCCCTTCTAAAATTTTCTTTATCCAAGAAGAAAAGGAAATGAATCTAACATCATTTTTTATTTTGGGTTCGCAGGAAAGCAAAAAAAAATGAAAGTCAAAAAAAGGGAAAAGTCAGAGCATCTGGGAAAAAACGATTTATCTCAATTAATAAACTGGATAAAAATACCAAGCATAAAGTAGCTAACACAGGCGCTGTGGAAAGATATGTTTTTATATCTTGCATTGTTCGTAAGTTCTCCTTCTCAAGAATGATAGATATATCATATGGTCAACTACACCCGTAGTTTACGACTATCTGCAAACAGATATTTGTATTTGGCACAAATTCCTTTTTTTTTTTTACAATATGATATGATAGTAATAACTATGTAATAGTAAGCAATCAAGTACTGTCAATAAATAGACATCTTCTAAATTATATGTTCCGTATATACAGTCTATTCACGTGCGAAGGTAGATAAATGTGGAAAACAAAATTCAATTTTTTTAATATTATAAATATTGAATAAAAAATACTCACGATTAAAAGGGATGTAGCGCAGCTTGGTAGCGCGTTTGTTTTGGGTACAAAATGTCGCAGGTTCAAATCCTGTCATCCCTACCCTTTTTTTAATCCTAAATCTTCCATAAAAAAAGTAAAAAGTCGAGTGATAGTTATTTAATTCAATGAAACATCGAAATAATCTTTTCTTTCAAGAAAAAAAAAAAAAAAAGAACGAAAAAGCGCTCTTAGTTCAGTTTGGTAGAACGCAGGTCTCCAAAACCTGATGTCGTAGGTTCAAATCCTACAGAGCGTGATCCTGTTTTTTTTTTTTTATTTTTTCTGATCGATCTTCTTGTCACTTAGACTGAAAAAGCTAATGGAATCTGATCCCTCAGAATCAGTAGGAGACCCGTTCATAATATGGTCCTAAATCAAATATCCAATTTATCGCCGCGTCGGTACTGTAAATATGCAGTTACAAATAATCCAGCCAAAGTTATAGGAATTAGACCTAACACAATTCCGGATAACAAAACTTCAATCATATTTTTTTTTTTTTAAGAATAGGTAAGGATTAATAGCTAATCTACATAGTACCTCAAATTGACTTGGAATCTCAATTCCTATTGAGGTTATTTTCTATTTCAAATAAGTTCTATACTGCTTAACCCAATGAATAAGACTGAGGTGAAAATAAGCAAAACTAATAAAAAACCAAAATAACTAATTATAGTAAGCATGGAAGAAATCAATAAAAAAAACAATGATTGATACGTATTTTTGTCAGGCAATTACCTCAATTTATTCTTTAGGAGTAGAAAAAATAGTTTAAATAAATAGATACAAAGTTAGCATTGAATATCTGATAATGATGTTATCAACAAACATAGAGGGAATATACAATAAAAAGATATTCTGTTATAAAAAAAGTAAAAATGAAATCCCCCACCTATAAATAAAATAAATACCAATTGTGTAGTAATTTAATTAATGATCCTACTCCTTTTCTATATTAAGTAAAATTATATTGCTATGTTAGAAGCAGGCTAGCTATACTTAGTATACTTCAAATATACCCTTGGTATCATATTGACAATCAAGCAAGGATTGTAGAAAATATCAGTAGTTTTCCATTTCCTGATCTCTTTCTTTCATGGGATCAATTTACCCTTGATTTTAGAATAATATAGGGAGCTTAGCATGTCTGGGAATACGGGAGAACGCGCTTTTGCTGACATTATTACTAGTATTCGATACTGGGTTATCCATAGCATTACTATACCTTCTCTATTCATTGCGGGTTGGTTATTTGTCAGTACGGGTTTAGCTTATGATGTATTCGGGAGTCCTCGGCCAAATGAGTATTTCACAGAAAGCCGACAAGAGGTTCCATTAGTAACTGGCCGTTTCGATTCATTAGAGCAACTCGATGAATTTACTAGATCTCGATCTTTTTAGGAGGTATTAATGACTATAGATAGAAGCTATCCAATTTTTACAGTTAGATGGTTGGCCGTTCACGGGCTAGCTGTACCTACGGTTTTTTTCTTGGGATCAATATCAGCAATGCAGTTCATACAGCGATAAACTTTATTATAAACTAAATCACGGAGCTATTTATGACACAATCAAACCCAAATGAACAAAATGTTGAATTGAATCGTACTAGCCTCTATTGGGGGTTGTTACTTATTTTTGTACTTGCTGTTCTATTCTCTAATTACTTTTTCAATTAGGAACAGTAATAATATTTTTTCTTACCCAATTGAATTTGGTGAGATCTAATATTTCTATGTATTATTATTTATGCCTCATGAATACTTTTTTTAAATGTGAAAGGAAATAAGAAAAATGGGCGGAAGGATCCCTCTTTGGTTGATAGGTATTTTAGCTGGTATTCTCGTTATTGTTTTAATAGGTTTTTTTTTTTACGGTTCTTACTCCGGCTTAGGTTCCTCCTTGTAGCGAAAAAACTGTCTTCTATTATGATAAGAGATAGACAATGTAAGGAATACTATAAAAATTTAAGCAAAACTCTGAAAAGAGATAAAAAAGATATAGAAAAATGAAAACTTAAAAAATAAAGATAAGATCTTACCTTTCTTTGAACACAAAGAAGGGTAAGATTTTCTCTTTACTTGTTATGTTTTTTTTTTATAAGTTCTAAAATAAGCGAAAATAGCAAGCCAAGATTACTAAATTCTCTCCTTTCTTCTATTTGTTTATTTGTTTTGAATATGATAAATGAAGGTGAGAAAAGATAACATGTATATGAATATTGATTAATATTGAATATCGCGCATAACTAGGGAATTAACTCCAAAACTCCAAGTTTGTTCCGGAATAACTCATTATTAAAATAGGCAAATATTTATTGAATATCTCCTCATCCTTCACAATATATTCGAACAGAGGGAAGGGGAAAACGAAGGATTCTGGAGAAGTATTACTTTATTGTTGCCATTTTTATTTATTATACATTAATTGCGTTAATCATTCATAAGATAGAGATTCAAATCTTTTATGCGCCTAAAAATTCATTTCGACCAATTGAACTTTCTCAAATTGTTTCTTTTTAAGAACCAGAAATATCTGTGCTAAAACGACAGATGCTAAGAATAATAAAAGACCTTGAACACGTAAAGGATCTTGAAGTACTATTTCTGCATTTTCCTGACCAAATCCACCTACATTAGGGTTATTCGTTAACGACTGATCCGCCTTGATTAATTCGCCTTCTGAAACAAGAAGTTCCGGTCCCGGAGGTACAAAGTCTACCACTTGTCGACCGTCTGATGGATTATCAATAGTTATTTGATATCCACCTTTTTCTTTACGTGCAATTTTACTTATTTTACCGGTTGCTGAAGCGTTGTACACTGTATTGTTGCTTTTGCTCCCATCGGGATAAATTTGTCCTCTTCCTCTATTACCACCTACATATATGGGATATTTCAGGAAGTGAGCTGTTTTATTAGTAGCGGGATTTGGTGAAAGGATGGGAAACACAATTTCACCATATTTTTGACCAGGAATAGGACCTATTATTAGAATATTTTTTTGATTGGGACGATAGTTCTGAAAATAAAGATCACCTATTTTTTCCTTAATCTCAGGAGAAATACGATCCGGAGGAGCTAATTCGAAACCTTCGGGTAAAATAAGAACAGCTCCTACATTTAAAGTTCCTTTCTTGCCATTAGCAAGAACTTGTTTTATTTGCTTATCATAAGGTATTTTTACAACTGCTTCAAAAACGGTATCAGGAAGCACGGACTGTGGAACTTCAATCTCCACAGGTTTTTTAGCCAAATGACAATTGGCACATACAATACGCCCAGTTGCTTCTCGAGGATTTTCGTAACCTTGCTGTGCAAAAATGGGATATGCATTTGCAATAGATGTGCGAGTCATTATATATATCAATATTAAGGCGGAAATTGATTGAGCTATCCACTTTTTCATCCAGTCATCATAAGTTTTTCTATTTTGCATGGTTCAATTTTTTGTTACAATTCTTTTATTTCAAATAAATGGTAGTAGGTAACTATGATAGTTACCTGCTTGCAATTCTGCTACTACATTAAACCTAAAGCTAAAAAATAAGAAGTATTGCCCGGGTGAGAAACCATTTGTTATTCATTCATCGAGTGATAAATTACTACAAGTGAAGGAGATGTACGATTCAAACGACGGAAAATCCAATATTTGAAAATTGTGTCTAAGATGACTGGAAAAGTTGAAACAAGACCAGATATTATTCGTTCGTTATGGACAAATCCATAATTTTCGAAGATCCAATCGATTATCAATTCCCAACCATGGGGCGAGTGAAACCCAATACATAGATCGGTTGCTAAAAGAATAGAAAAGGCTTTCATTGTATCGCTTAGGCTGTAGAAGACTTCTTGGATCCAAGAATTTAGAATGCCAAGTTTCTTCTTACCCAGAATGAGACAAACACTTAAAAAACCCAAACCTATTAGATTTGCTATTAGATGTGAGATGATTTGGATACAATCTTGATTATATATTTTCACTAATTGGATCATTTTTTTCTGCATTTCTACACGAATATCTTGCGAATGCGTTTCCGAAGAATCTTCCATCATTATTTCTAACAGGAAGAGTTCCTCTATTTTTTCAAACTTTTTTATAGTGTCTTCTTCTTTTAAATAATCAAAAATTTTTTTTGATTGACCAGTATTCCACCAATTTGTAACCCAAGGTTCTAAACCGTTCTGTAATGAAATTGAAATTCCCCAAGGCAATACTATTAAACATGTAAGATATTGTAGAGAAGCTAATGCTTTATATTTGGCAACTTCCAATTCGTGAATCGTTAACGAACTCGATTGGCTCGTTAGCTCTGCCCAAAATCTGAACAAAGTACGAATTATAGAACGAGGTATGAGATCCATAGAATTTTTGCATAATTATTCGACCTCGAGAGATCTTTCGGTCGGATGAGGGATGGTTTGTTCCGAGTGAGAAGTAGAGTAAAAAAGAAAGGATAAATCCTTTAAAATCGTTTGTATCTGGACTAATTTCATTTTGAATTCTTGACCCGAAGAATCGCTTCAATTGGCAAATAAAAGAAATGAAAGTTTAAGTCTAATAATACCAATTTTGTTTTCTTTGATACATATAGGAAATTTCTTTATTCGAGCGCATATGTAAAAAAAGGTGTAAAAACTATAGTCATTTACTTCATTGTATTCTTTTGAGATGTTATATCCGTGTTTATTAAAACCTTTTGTCCCTTTCTAATAGATAAAGAATAATATGGAGTGGAGTTTTTGCTAACTGCCAAAAAATAGTATGGTTCCATAAGTAACATTTTGTGTTGGTGGAACATAAACTGACTATATGGTCTTTCCCCCTCATTTCAAAATCCTTCAATGGATACGCGCAAAAAACGGGCTAATTCGGCAGCTTTTTGTTCCATTTCGCGCAAGGTCAAATTTTCTTCAGTACGAGTTAAGGGGATGTCTTGTTGGCCCTTTATTTCCATATAAATAACACGACGAGGAAATATACCTTCTTGAACTTCCATTTTGATCGCCTGAATATCCTTCATAAGAAATCGGAGGAAAATACGACGATTTCTTCCGGGAAATCCCCAGCGAAAAAGGCATACAACTCCTTCTTTTTCATCAAACTTATTATAACCACTACCCACATTGCATAAAATAGTGCACCACAAATAAGAGCTAATGAACAGACCTGCAATCCCATAAAAACACATCACAATTCCTTGTGGAACAAAAAGTATTTGCTGAGATGACAATAAGGGTATCAGGTTCCTACCAAGGTAACTTGAAATTCCGACCACAAAAAATCCTAGTGAACCCAAAAACAGGAGACAAGCAAAAAAAAAATTGCTTATTTTTCTAGACCCTTTTATGGGTTCTATCCAGAGCCATTTGGATCGACGATTCATAACAAATTACGTCCTATTTAATTTGAGGGATTGAACAAATTTTGACTCCCATCCAGAAGTCACTCTCATAAATTGGCTATATTCATAAACTAGCCATATACATATAAGCATTTCACAAAAAGAATAAATATCTCTATTAAAATGTATTATATAAGCATATCTTGAAGTAGAAGTAAGAAATTCACACACGGATCTAATATGTCTCATACATATGATACCATATACATTATATATTTTTGTTATTTATCATATATGAATAGATCTATAATAATAAAAAAGGTTTCAAATATCACATATCTATATTGATGGATCATATTCATTCATAAAATTTCGTCATTTTGAATATAAAAGTAAAGAAAAAGCATTGTAACTGCTGGAAAAAACAAGCCCACCAAAGGTACTAAGAGAGAGGGGAAGCTGTTGATTATCATATCAAAAGTATATTAAGTATTTTTTTTTATCTATTACAAAGATAGATTATAAGATCAAATGAGTAATAGGACCAAATAAGCGGACGTGTCTTTCTTCGTAAAATACCTACTTTTGTAAAGTAATTTATTACTTTACTTTGTAAGATATAAAACAAATGGGACCAATTACCACATTGTATATTGGTAGCTATAAATGATAAAATAGATCCGCTTCTCAATTCTATCTTTTAAAACTCTTTTATTAAATAGATAGATGTTCACCTTTGAGACAAAGGTCTAATTTCATAGCATAATCTGTCTCTAATGCGAGAAAGTTACATAGTATGTATTTTTTCTTATAAAGGGGTATTTTCATGGGTTTGCCTTGGTATCGTGTCCATACCGTCGTGTTGAATGATCCTGGCCGGTTAATCGCTGTGCATATAATGCATACAGCTCTAGTTTCTGGATGGGCCGGTTCTATGGCTCTTTACGAATTAGCAGTTTTCGATCCATCCGATCCTATTCTTGATCCAATGTGGAGACAAGGTATGTTCGTTATACCTTTTATGACTCGTTTAGGAATAAAGGATTCATGGGGTGGATGGAGTATAACTGGAGAAACTATATCTAATCCAGGTATTTGGAGTTATGAAGGTGTAGCCGGGGCACATATTGTGTTTTCTGGCTTGTGCTTTTTAGCAGCTATCTGGCATTGGGTATATTGGGATCTAGACGTATTTTGTGATTCCCGTACAGGAAAACCTTCTTTAGATTTGCCTAAGATTTTTGGAATTCATTTATTCCTCTCAGGAGCAGCTTGTTTCGGATTCGGAGCATTTCATGTAACGGGTTTGTATGGCCCTGGAATATGGGTGTCTGATCCTTATGGACTAACTGGGAAAATACAACCTGTAAATCCGGCATGGGGAGCTGAAGGTTTTGATCCTTTTGTTCCGGGAGGAATAGCTTCTCATCATATTGCAGCAGGTATATTGGGTATATTAGCAGGTCTATTCCATCTCAGTGTTCGTCCTCCCCAACGTTTATACAAAGGATTACGTATGGGGAATATTGAAACTGTCCTCTCCAGTAGTATTGCTGCTGTGTTTTTTGCAGCTTTCATTGTGGCCGGAACAATGTGGTATGGTTCCGCAACCACTCCGATCGAATTATTTGGTCCTACTCGTTACCAGTGGGATCAGGGATACTTCCAACAAGAAATAGATCGACGGGTTCGTGCCGGTCTGGCTGAAAATCTAAGTCTATCGGAAGCTTGGTCAAAAATTCCTGAAAAACTTGCTTTTTATGATTACATTGGGAATAATCCAGCTAAAGGGGGGTTATTCAGGGCGGGTGCAATGGACAATGGAGATGGAATTGCTGTTGGTTGGTTAGGACACCCTATTTTCAAAGATAAAAAGGGACATGAGCTTTTTGTACGTCGTATGCCTACCTTTTTCGAAACATTTCCAGTCGTTCTAGTAGATGAAGAAGGAATTGTGAAAGCCGATGTCCCTTTTAGGAGAGCAGAATCCAAATATAGTGTTGAACAAGTAGGTGTAACTGTTGAATTCTATGGTGGTGAACTTGATGGAGTTAGTTTTGGTGATCCTGCTATAGTCAAAAAATATGCTAGACGTGCACAATTAGGTGAAATTTTTGAATTAGATCGTGCTACTTTGAAATCGGATGGTGTTTTTCGGAGTAGTCCAAGGGGTTGGTTTACTTTTGGGCATGCTACATTTGCCCTTCTTTTCTTTTTTGGACATATTTGGCATGGTGCTAGAACTCTATTCAGAGATGTTTTTGCCGGTATTGATCCGGATTTGGATGCTCAAGTAGAATTTGGGGCATTCCAAAAATTGGGAGATCCAACTACTAAAAGACAAGTGGTATAATATGGTATTGCTCCGCTTGTTAATGCAATATTGAGAATTTGCATCTCAGGAAAATCTTTTGCTTTTGATTTCACCTTTTTCAAAATGTTGTTAATTAGTACGAAAGCTATCTCTATTAATTATAAACTACGATCGAATTTATGGAAGCATTGGTTTATACATTCCTTTTGGTATCGACCTTAGGGATCATTTTTTTCGCTATTTTCTTCCGGGAACCCCCCAAAGTTCCCGATAAAGGGGGAAAATAATTTCCTATTTTTCTAATCCTTTTTCTTACTTTTACTTATAAAAAGAAAAAAAAAAGATCTTCCCGATCGGGAAGGTCTTTTTTTTCTTTTTCAACTAGTCCTCGTGCTCTTCAAAAGGATCTCGAAGTTGTTCAGAAGGTTGTCCAAAGGCGGTGTATAGGGCATAACCGGTAAAGCTAACAAGTAAACAAGATATGGAGATAGCGACTAAGGTTGCAGTTTCCATTGGTAGGTAATCCTATGTATGTATATGTACATAATAGTATACAAAGTTAATTAAATCTCAACCAATACTCTTTTTTTATGGCTACACAGACCATTGATGATACTTCCAGAACCGGACCATTACAAACCACTGTAGGAAATTATTTAAAACCACTTAATACAGAATCTGGTAAAGTTGCTCCCGGATGGGGAACTACTCCTTTTATGGGCATTGCAATGGCTCTATTCGCAATATTCTTATCTATTATCTTGGAGATTTATAATTCTTCCATTTTATTAGACGGAATTCCAGTTAGTTGGGTCTAGAAAAACTAGAAAATCTACCCGGATCCCGAGTTCAAAAAAAAAAAAAAAAGAACTAAAGAAAAGAAGAATGTTAAATAGCTTGTATTTTTAGGTTATGACGTTCTGGTAGTTTGATCGTGTAATTTCTTTTAATTTAAGGATTTTTGGAATTATGGGTGTGCGACTTGTTATAAATTGATCTCTATTCTAGTACAGAAAACGGGTCTGTTGTCTTTATAAAATAAAGACGGTTCTCCTACCTCGTTAGATATTGCTCTAATAATTAATATCCGGAGCACGAGGTATATAATTCAATAAAATCTGAACTATGGTTTATGTCTGTTTTTAAGACCTCGTGACCAAGCTTCTCAATAATTTGAAAGATCTATCTTCTTCTTTATACTGATGCTCACCAAAGAATCAGATAGTATTCCATTTTGATTAGTTAGTTTAGTAAGTAACAATGAAATGCAAAGGTTATAACCCATAAAACCTTTTAATTTTAAAAATCATCGGGGTGAAATGAAAATCTGGGGTTTAGATTTATTCATCTATTGAGTTGAGATCTCGACAAGATAATTCCTATGGATCGTCTATACTAGTTGTTCTCTAAGTGATTTATATTATATCACGAATAGGATAAAAGATCGTTCAAAAGGCCTATAGCGATTTATTTCGCATAAGAATGAGCCAACTTGAAATTTGAGCATTAATCACTATGAAATTTTTTTTTGCTTGTTATTGAAGGAAATCATGGATTATTCTGAATCCTCTTCCTTCATACAAAGAAATGAAATATCTATCAAATATTTTTTCTTTTTTTTTACAAACCATGTACTTTGTTCAAAAAAGTATTTTATTTGAGTGTTCTTGTTTAAGCCGTATGAAAAGAAATTTTCATATACGGTTTTCAGAGGGGGGACTTGAGTTTACCTATCTCAATAAAGTATACGATTGGTTCGAAGAGCGTCTTGAGATTCAGGCGATTGCGGATGATATCACTAGTAAATATGTTCCTCCTCATGTGAATATATTTTATTGTCTAGGGGGAATCACACTGACTTCTTTTTTGGTACAAGTAGCTACCGGTTTTGCTATGACTTTTTACTATCGTCCCACCGTTCTAGAAGCTTTTGCCTCTATTCAATACATAATGACTGAAGTGAACTTCGGCTGGCTAATCCGATCGGTCCATCGATGGTCGGCAAGTATGATGGTTTTAATGATGATTTTACATGTATTTCGCGTTTATTTAACAGGTGGATTCAAAAAACCTCGCGAATTAACTTGGGTTACGGGTGTAATTCTAGCCGTATTAACCGTATCTTTCGGTGTAACCGGTTATTCTTTGCCCTGGGATCAAATTGGTTATTGGGCAGTCAAAATTGTGACCGGTGTGCCTGAGGCCATTCCGTTAATAGGAACTCCTTTGGTAGAGTTATTACGCGGAAGTGCTAGTGTGGGCCAATCGACCTTAACCCGTTTTTATAGTTTACACACTTTCATATTACCCCTTCTTACTGCTGTATTTATGTTAATGCATTTTCTAATGATCCGCAAACAAGGTATTTCAGGTCCTTTATAAAAAGGAAATATACATTTTGAATCAGTATTGAAAACCTATTATTTTTCTAATAGATCATTGCCGCGAAAAACATGTTTCTCGGATTTCTCCTTTCAATTATTAAGTATTATTAAGTATATTTAATACAAAGAATTGAAGTAGATACTGATCTCAAATGGAGAAAATGGATTATGGGAGTGTGTGACTTGAACTATTAGTTAGGCCGTGCAGATCAATTTATAGGATCTGCCATATAAAGATTCAGATCGAAATGTGTCTCTGTCCCAATTTTCTTTCCAAAAATAAGAGGTTTAGAACCTGGGCAAAAGGCAAACACTTTGTTGTGTTATAAGAGAATTATTTCTATGATCGAATCCGAATTAGGCTCCGTGAGATCCAGGTAATAGTAATAACATTTCAGAACTAAAATTTATTACTTAAATTTATCCTTTCCTTTTCATAGTATGAAAATGCATGCATTTCCCTTGCGTTTCAATACGGTAAATTATCGGAGTAAAGGAAGGGATCTAAAGAAGGAAAAAGGCCAGATCAGTAACAAGTCAATACCTTGTATGCAAAATACATTGTGAGGGTCTAGATAAACACAGATTACAAGGAATAAGATGATCCAAAAGGCATATTGATCATGATCAAATTTGTGAGCTTACTTGGATACTGAGCATACGAAAAAATAAAATTATGAATTTTCCATAGATCTTCTTAGTTATACTGATTCTAACGATACGTCGTTCATCATTTTTATTTCAACTATTGCTCGAGCCGGATGATCAAAATTGGCATGTCCGGTTCTTTCGGGGGATAGATTCATTCATAAAAATCTACTTATCCCAATAACAAAGAAACCTGACTTGAATGATCCTGTATTAAGGGCTAAATTAGCTAAAGGCATGGGACATAATTATTATGGCGAGCCCGCTTGGCCCAATGATCTCTTATATATTTTTCCAGTAGTTATTTTTGGTACTATTGCATGTACCGTAGGTTTAGCAGTTCTAGAACCATCAATGATTGGTGAACCGGCAAATCCATTTGCAACTCCTTTGGAAATATTACCCGAATGGTATTTTTTCCCCGTATTTCAAATACTTCGTACAGTACCTAATAAATTATTAGGTGTCCTTTTAATGGCTTCAGTACCTGCAGGACTATTGACAATTCCTTTCTTGGAGAATGTGAATCAATTCCAAAATCCATTTCGTCGTCCAGTAGCTACAACAGTATTCTTAATCGGTACCGCAGTAGCTCTTTGGTTAGGTATTGGAGCAACGTTACCTATCGATGAATCTTTAACTCTAGGTCTTTTCCAATTTGATAGAAATTATAATATCTTAATATAGGGGAGGAGGGAAATCTTTTGTTTCTATATCTAGGGAGTAGTTGCTTTAAGATAAATGGTCTCTCCCTAGATATATGTTTTTTAAAATGCTTTCATTTCTAATATTATTACTACTATTATTATAATTACAAAATGGTCAAAAATTCTTTTCATATTTACTTTCTAGAAGAACTTAGAAAAAGGGGTCATGAATGGGGAGAAAAAATACAAATATTATAAGTCTAAACCGGATTCCCCGGTGAATCAATTCCAATATTTCGTATCAATTCCAATATTTCTTTGACAGATTGTTTCCCAAGATGTTTTATTTTCATTAAATCTTCTCCACTGTAATTTAAAAGGTCTGATACTGTATTTATATTTGCCTTTTTGAGACAATTATATATCCTAGTAGAGAAGTTTAATTGGTCAATATACATTTGATTGAAAACTATTCTCTTCGTATCAGTCGATGTATGCGAAATAGGTAAGGAAGGAGTAATATTGTTGTTTAGACTGTTTGTTCCATCGCTGTTCTCTTCCTTTGCATTTAGAAAGGGAAGGAAAAAGTCAATTAAATTACGAGAAGCTTCATCAAGTGCTTCTTTAGGAGCTAATCCTCCATTCGTCCATATTTCAAGAAATAGAATTTCTTGTGTCTCATTTTCGCTCCAATAGGAGTGAATACTGTAATTTACATTTTGAACAGGGACAAAGACAGCATCTATAGGAAAAAATTCATCCTTATAATTGGAATTATTTGGATTTTTAATAATATATCCGCGGCCTTTTTCAATTTGTAATGATATATCTAAGGTAATTGATTTGTTTATGTTAGCTATATGTTGTGTAGTATCAATTATTCTCACAGAAGGTGGTAGTATGATATCTTCAGCGGTTACTTTTTTTGGTCCGACAACATGGATAGATCCTTCTCGAATTCCGTACGCATCACTTCGAAGTACAATTTCTTTTAGATTCATCAAAATTTCATGTATTGATTCCTCAATACCTATTATCGCGGAATATTCGTTTGATATATTGTTCAATTTAGCACGTGTGATACATGTTCCTTCTACTTCTCCGAGTAGAACTCTTCTTATTGCACTGCCTATTGTATTAGCTTGACCTTTGCGAAGCGGAGATAAAGTGAAACGACCATAATTAAAACGCTTACTCTCTGTTCTGGATTCGACGCACTTCAATTCTGGTATCTTTATTGAGATTGATATTTCATTCTGATTCATAATATTATTTTTAATAAATGATTTAATCATTTCTTTCTCTTTCAATTTATTCAATTTTTACACACGTCTCCTTTTGGGAGGTCTACATCCGTTATGTGGCACAGAAGTTACCTCATAAATATTCTTTATTTTTATACGACTTTGATAAATAGCTCGCAGTGCTGGTTCTTTCCCCGGACCATTGCCACGTAGCATAACTTCTGCTTCTTTCAGAAGACCTTGATTTACTAAGGTATGAACAACATTTTCTGTTGCAATCTGAGCAGCAAATGGTGAACGTCTTTTTGTACCTTTGAATCCGCAAGAACCGGCAGAAGACCAAGAAACCGCTTGCCCTTGTGTATCTGTAACAGTAACAATAGTATTGCGAAAACTTGTTCGAACATAAATAACTCCTTTCAGTATTCGATGTTTAGTTTTACGTGGCAAAAATCTTCTTGTAGCTCTACGTGGCACATATTTTCTTGTATTTTTTGACACAAATTTTTTCGTATTTTTTGACACAACACAAATCTTTTCTTGTTATAATTTCTGATCAATTTTGATATTTTGAAGTAAAAAAAAAATATTCTAAAATAGATTATAATCTAATAATATGAATATGACGCCGAAATTTATTTCTTTTTTTTAGAATTTCTTATAATGGGAATTATCCCTGTTTTTGTTTATGCCTCGGATTGTAACAAATTACAACAAGGCGTTTCCGTCTACGAATTAGGCGGCACTTTTCGCAAAGTTTGCGAACAGAAGCACGTATTTTCATATTTGTGGTCCTTTTTTGAATACTAAAATCTTTTGTTAATGGGCCTCATCGGTAGCATCATCCTTTCGTTTGACGGGATGTCTATATATTATACGTCCTTTGCTTAAATCATAAACAGGTAATTCAACTCTTACTCTATCTCCCGGTATTACTCGTATTGTTCGACATCTCATTTTACCCGATATAACCGTTAAAACATCTATATCATTATCTAGATGGACTAAAAACATAGCATTAGGATATGCTATGGTAACTACGCCATCAATAGTGACAAAATTCTTTTTGGTACTCATTTTTACTAGCTTTTCACTAAATTATAATATTATTAACTTTGTTATTACCTAACTATGACATTAGATTTCTAAAAGAGAAGAATCATTTAATTAAATAAAAGACGTTTCATTTTTTTTTTTTCGTTAATATCTTTTTTTTATCAGCTATTACTAACTTAATAATATTCATTGAGTATAATTGAATTCTTTTTTTTGTCAGCTAAATTTCTGACAATGAACACTAAATTCAATTATGATCAATAATTTTTCTTTTGATAATAGTAAATTACTTCTTTTTTATAGCATTGCAATATTGTAGGCAAAAATGCAATTTAGGCATTTACTTTTTGTTTTGGAGTTACCAAAAAATACATAATAATTCTCCTCCTATTTTTTTTTGTCGAGCTTCTCGATCAGTCATTATTCCTTGCGAAGTAGAGAGGATTGCAATCCCCATTCCACCTAAAACTTTAGGGATTTCTCGATAATTAGAATAGATTCTCAGACCAGGTTTGCTAATACGCTTTGAAGCGGTTATATATCTCTTTTGCGTCCTTCCCCTAGATTTTGAAGTTAAAACAAAAAAATATTTTTGACCTTCTCTATGTTTCCTAACATCCTCTATAAAGCCTTCTCGTAGAAGAATCCTTGTGATGTTCTCGGTAATAATAGTAGCCGCCACTCGAACTGTTTTCTTTTTTACCATGTCAGCATTTCTAATATAAGTCATTAGATTAGCAATAGTATCGTTACCCATGACGAACTAATTCTTAATAATTTACTAAATATAAAGGCATGTTTATCTTTTTTTAGGAATATGCCTGACATTACTTTTACATAATTTATCAGTATTTATAGTACTTCAGGAGCCAATGAGATTATTTTGGTGAAATTCAATTCTCTCAATTCTTCAGTAACTGAACCAAAAACTCGAGTTCCTCTTGGATTTCCTTTCTGATCAATGACAACTGCTGCATTGTCATCAGATCGTATTATCATTCCATCGCTACGTTTAAGTTCTTTACACGTACGTATAACTACGGCTCTAACTATTTCTGATTCTTGCAGAGGCATATTAGGTGCTGCTTCTTTAATTACAGCGATGATAATATCGCCAATATTAGCGGTGTTACGATTACCTGCTCCTAGCACTCGAATGCACATTAATTTTCGGGCTCCACTGTTGTCTGCTACATTCAAGTAAGTTTGGGACTGAATCATTTTTCCTCCAATTGTTACCTCGGCAGAAAAAAAGGTATTTCTTATCAAATAAATGATCTTTTTCTGCCAGAAATATCTCTTTGGTTCGGCATTATTTACGCGAACTAGTAATAAATTTAGTATGTATAGGCATTTTATATGCAACGATTTGAAAAGCTGCTCTCGCTATAGTCTCTGATACTCCACTTATTTCATAAAGTATTCGACCTGGTTTGACGACGGATACCCAATATTCCGGAGATCCCTTGGCTTTCCCCGAACCCATACGTATTTCTGCAGGTCTCGTTCTAACAGGTTTGTCAGGAAATATACGTATCCATATTTTTACGCCGCGACGGGCATAACGAGTAATTGCTCGTCGTCCTGCTTCTATCTGCCCAGATGTGATCCAAACAGGTTCCAATGCCTGAAGAGCAAATCTACCAAAACAAATGCGATTACCCCGAGAAGATATTCCTTTGATTCTTCCCCTATGTTGGTGACGAAATTTCGTTCTTTTTGGGTTCTAGTCGATGGTTGTATAATATAATATAATTTTAATTCCATCTCTATTTCAGAACCGGATATGAAAGTTTCTTCTCATCCGGCTCCTTGTGAAGAATCTATGGGATCATAAATAGTGAGGTCCTAGAAATCAATCAGTATTGACTCATTACACATATTAGTTATTCATATAATATGAGGATACAAATACCTCTATATGTCCAATAAGTATCTTACAGGCGAATATTAACTCTAAGTTATTTGGGGTTTACTTTTTTTTGGACTCCAATGAAATTTATTCTTTATTGGTTTATTTCGCCATCCTATCCAATGAATGATTAAGATTTCTATATGATCTTATGCAGTCACAGGTTCCATCGTTCCCATAGCTTTTAAATGGCTGCTTAGGTATACCCTCTGCAATGGAGTTCTTATTTATAATTTATTATAAGAATCAATTTTCTTAGTTTCCATTGATCCGAAGCTCTTTTTAATAAACTGAATAGAAATAATCAGGATAATTCTTATGCTTTATCACACTGCTCTTTGAGGGTGATTTATGAACCATACAATACTGTAAGGAAGAAGATTTCATTTTCTCTTTTTCTCCTTCCCTTTTTCTTTTCTTGCATTACCAAAGACTCTTTTTCTCTTTACGACAGATATAGGTTTGTCTCTTCGTGTCGTGGAAAAAAAGGTCTTTCGTTTCTTTGATAGAACTATCTATATTTAAATAACTAGCTTATTGGATCTTAGTCAAATATACTAGAGACCAATTTGTTTTTATTTCGAGTTCCCTATCATTAATTTTAGAAAAGAAGCAAAAGCTTGATCTCAACGAGTCGCACACTAAGCATAGCACTGCTCCAAGATGTTTAATAATTTTTATTTGATCTTATAGAATTTAAGATTTATGATTGGTTAGATTATAGAAAGATATTGCTCATCTTAAACAAAGATCCAAATTTTTATCCCTAATACTCCATAGACGGTTTGAACCGCATAATAACAATAATCAATTTTAGCTCGAAGGGTCTGTAGGGGCACTCTACCTTTCATAGCCGATTCTTTCCGGGCTCTCTCAATTCCGTTAAGACGCCCTTTAATTTTTATTTTAACACCTTCTACATCTGCCTTTTCAGCTAGTTGAATAGCTTTTTTCATTATTTTTCTTATTTCAACTCTCTCCTTTAGTTGTAGAGCAATATATTCCGCAAGAACTTTGGGTTCTCTATAAGGTGTATCCACTTTTTCTATAGAAATGACAAGTTCTCTGTTTACAGAATTAAGCATACTTTGTACAAGCATTTTTTGTACTTCCTTTCTTAATTCCTCCATTTTTTCTTTTTTTCTTGGCGCTTTTTTTTCGATAAACAAATCGACAAATGCAATATATATATTTACCGAAATCAATTCGGTCTGTTTCAGAATCTCTATACGTGTAATTCCTCCATAACTAGAATTGATAGAACTTTTGATATGTTTTACATAATTTTCAATGCAATTATATATTCTCTCATCTTCTCGTAGATCTTCGGAATAATCCCTTTCTTCAAACCAAAGGGAATAATGGTTTTGAGTAAAACCAAGTCTAAAACCAAGTGGATTTATTTTGTTTCCCATACATATTTTTTTAGTACTTTAAGTAGTAGTATATTTGCGGCATAAATGGATCATCTATTTGGATATTTTGTTTCTATTTAATGTTTCATCGTACTATTATGTAATCGTGAGTTTAATTACAGAAATCCAATGATGTATCGTAAAATAATGTAATACTTATATGACAAGTGGATTTCTGTATTGGATAACCACGACCCCGAGCTCTAGGTCGAAATCTTTTCAAAGTAGGACCTTCATTCACTTCAGCCGCAAGGACAGCTAAATAGCACTTATGTATACCCATAAATGAACATGCATTTTCGGCTGCAGAAACAAGTACTTTGAATATAGGCTCACATGCTCTATAATCCATGAAAGTCAGTATCGCAAGTGCCTGTATATAGGTAGAATTACGAAGTAAATGGGCTACTCTACGTGCTTTATTAGAAGACATACGTACATGTTTAGCTACAGCTCGTATTCTTATAGTTGAATTTAAATCTAAATCCCTATTTTGAAATATCAATTTCATCTTCATCCTCCATAATGAATTAATGTATACTATTTACAACGAGACTTTTTTATTTATCCTTTCTCTCTCTCTTTTTTTGTGTGTGTGTTTTTTTTTTTTTCTTTTTGTTGCTTTTCTCTTATTTTTTTTTTTTTTCGTTTTTCGATTTTTTATCCTTTTTCGCATGTCCCTGGAAAATGGAAGTAGGTGCAAATTCTCCTAATTTGTGGTTTATCATACCATTTGTTATAAAAATGGGTAAATGTACCTTTCCATTATGAACAGCAATGGTATGACCAATCATTGCGGGTACAATGGCAGATCTACGGGACCAGGTTACTATTATCTTCTTCTCTTTAATCATGTTTAGATTATCGATTTTACTTAACAAATCATTAGATACAAAAGTATTTTTTCTTAGTGAACGTGCCATGGTTAATTAATTACCTTTCTTTTTATTGATAGAAAATAAAAATGGATTTACAACTATTCCTATTTACGTCGACGAAGAATTGAAACATCGCTATATTTATTTCTCTTCCGACTTTTTCTTCCAAGTGCGCTATAGCCCCAAGGGGTCAGGGGTTTTTTTCTGCCAATTGGAGCTCTTCCTTCACCACCCCCATGAGGATGATCTACAGCATTCATAACTATTCCTCTTACTTCAGGACGTTTACCCAGCCAACGTTTTGACCCAGCTTTACTTAAAGTTCGATTTTTCCATTTAACGTTGCCTACTTGTCCAATTGTTGCTGAGCAGTTCTCAGATATTAAACGAACCTCTCCAGATGGTAATCTTAATGTGGTCAATCGGCCTTCTTTTGCGATCAATTCTGCCACAGCACCCGCTGCTCTAGCTAATTGTCCGCCTTTTCCGACTTGTACTTCGACATTATGTATAGTCGTGCCTAAAGGTATATTGGTTGAAGTAGATCTTTAATTTGTAAAAATCCCTTCCCAAACTGTACAAGCCTCTCTCAGGGCATACAGCTTTCTGGATGTGAATAGAATATGATTATTATTAATCTATTTGTATATAGAGACTTAAGATGAAGGGCATACTTTCAATTCCTTATGTCCTTATTCTGTACATCCTAGGTTTCTTTATTCCATCATCTGGCTTATGTTATTTTTTCATGTAGCATTCAGAATGAATGACTTTATTAAATTACGTTAATGCTTTCGCATCTTCCGGATAACGTAGGAGGCATTTGAAATATCAATTTTTTTGATAAAAAAACTATTTGTCACTGTTCAGCTTCGAATCTGCCTTTGACCATCAAATCAAATGTGAGTTACTTGTTTTTCTCTTCAGAACAAGGGTTCCTTTACCTTAGTTGTTTCTGCTTCAGACAATTAAGTCTTCTCCATATTATCATATCTCTGGAGTCAATAATTAATTCAGAAACTATTGAACTCAATCACCCGCTGTTCTTTATCCTCAGTTTCCCTTTGGGATTGATCCCATCAAAGTATTTTAGTTGGATCAGTGATAGATTTTAAGGTTTTGCTGTAAACCCAATCGGTTATTTCCGATTACGTACAATTAATAATTCAAACCGCACTCAAAGGTAGGGCATTTCCCATTGATATGGGGGCTCTTGCACCGGAAATAATAGTATCTCCAATCATAATCCCTCTCGGATGCAAAATATATGTCTTTTTACCATTTCTATAGTGCACAAGACAGATATATGCACTTCTATTAGGGTCACTCTCTATTGTTACAATTTTTCCCAGTATGTTTTTTTCACTCCGTCGAAAATCAATTTGACGATACAGACGCTTGTGACCTCCTCCTCTATGACGTATGGTAATAATTCCACTGTTATTACGACCTTTCCCACAACGATGCCGGCCAGAAGTCAATTTCTTTTGTGGATGAGATTGGACTTTTTCATCAAAACTTGATAGAGATTTATCACGTGTGCCCGGAATCAAAGTCCTGTACGAACGGGTGTTCATGTTTGACAATTCCAATAAGTTTCATTTTGAAGGAAAAAGTGGAATAGAATCACCTGGTTTTAGTGTAATAATAATACGTTTATAATGCATTCTATGTTTCATTATTTGTTTTCTATTTCCTCTTTTTTCTTTCTTTTGCGGAGGTCGATAACTATTGACTCCTATTACTTTAACATTGAAGAAAAGTTCAATCCAATTTTTGATCTTTGTTTTATTTGATCCCGAATCGACATTTAAAATATATTGATTTTTCTCAAATAGATTAACACTTTTCTCTGTAAGTACGAAATCTAGACATTGAACTTCATACATAAATATTTCTCCTTTGCTATCATTTACAAATAAAATACAAATGCCTATATCCACCTTTATTATAGTGAAATAAATAGAATTAAACTATAGTTATATATGATACTCTAGTTGCATAGAAAATTATGTTTTTAAGATATTGTAACCGACTTCTATTGAAAAGAAAAAACAAAATCGATAAACATTATTAAAAATGGTAACATATTTTTTTTCTCTCAAATTATTCTTCGTCTTCTTCCTTATAAATAAAATCATCCATCATTGTAGAATCCAATTCCTCTAATTGATTCCTTACTAGCTGTAAGTAAAGAATGTTTGTTATTAGCTTTTGTATAACAAGGCTTAGTGGTTTGAATTTAAATGAGTTATTTCGGTACCTTATATCATCTTGATATAACTTTAACTGGAGCAGCTTATAGTCCTTAAGCAGATAGTATAATTCTACCTCTATTCTTATTAAGTCATTAATATCCTCTATCAGAGAGGAAAGGTTATATTTCAATGATCTCCAGGTCATTATTAATATGAATAAATATTGTTCGATTTACATGTTTGTTTTTTTTTTTAGAAATATACTTGATCTGGACCTGAAGGAAGGCTAAAACATTAGCCTTCCTTATATTCAATTCAATCCATCCCAACCTGAAATTCAATTCATTACTCACCTAAGGGAAAATTTTTTTACCTGACCTGGCTAAAACATTAGCCTTCGTTATATTCTAATTCTTCGTTATATTCTAATTCTTCGTTATATTCTAATTCTTCGTTATATTCTAATTCTTCGTTATATTCTAATTCAACCCATCCCAACCTGAAATTCAATTCATTACCTAAGGGAAAATTTTTCTGACCACAAGGTAAACCATTAAAAATACCATAAATCTACCCACTTCTCATTACCTCCTTTTGCCTAATTATTAATAAATTATAATCAATTATAAGAATAAGAATTTTTTATATTGACTTTTGTCAATTAAAAAAATAAAAAAATACAAAAAGAGATAAAAAGAAGCAAGCTCTTAGCTGGTCATCTTATCTTATACGTAAGATATAATTATATCTTACATGCAATTATATTGCCTGTCAACAGAATATGGCAAATTCATAACTAGACCATTTATTAATTTCATTCCTATTTAAGTTTCAAATTCAAAAATTATTCTGACCTTTCAATCACTCAACATGTATAATTCAATTATTTCGCTCAGAACATTTTTTAAAAGAGCTCGTGGAACCATGCTATCAAACATTCCAAAATCAAATAAAGAATCAGATATTTGATCTTCATCATCTACTATCTGGTTTAATGTCTGTTCAATAACTCTTTTACCCGCAAATGCAATGTATGCATTTGGCTCGACAATCGTGACATTAGCTAACATACCAAAGCTAGCAGTGACTCCACCAGTTGTCGGAGATGTAAGAACTGAAATATATGGCAATTTTTTTTCCTTTTGATGTGTATGCAACACAGCAGCTATCTTATTCATTTGCATTAAGCTAAAACTTCCTTCTTGCATACGAGCTCCGCCAGAAGCACATACGAGAATTAATGGAAGAAGATGCTCAGTAGCATATTGTATTAAACGGGTTATTTTCTCACCCACTACCGATCCCATACTGCCTCCCATGAACTGAAAATCCATAACTCCGAGTGCGACAGGAAGACCATTTATTTGACCTATGCCTGTTTGAATAGCGTCGGGTAAACCTGTTTCTTTTTGATAGGAAGTGTTATAATCGTCATAACATTGTTCTTCTGTTTCTATAAATTCGTCCTTTCCTAGATTAAGTGTACTCTTAATTAGTTTTACACCAGCGTCGACATACTCTTTTTCTTCTTTAGTTAAAGAAGCATAAGTTAAAGGATATTCTTCTTCAATATCCTCAGTATCTTCAATATCCTCAGTATCTTCAATATCCTCAGTATCTTCAATATCTTCTATATAAGTTTTTTCGTTTTTCTTACAAAATTTTTCTTTGCTATCTAGTGCTAATGTAGAAAAATTTTTCATTATCTCTAGTAAATATAGAAATAATATATCAATCTCAGTATCTTCAGTACACAACAATAAATTATTGTCACAATCTTTTTCGTTTTTCTTGTAATGGAGGTATAGATTTTCTATTTGTCGATATAGTGGATCATCATGTATGAGATCATCATGTATGATATGATCAATGCTATTATCACACTCATAGCGATCTTGTTTTTTAACGTATTCTACTAGAATATCGGAACCGAACCGATAGAATTCTTCTCCTTTAAGTAAACCACAACAACGAAATTTAAACCAATATTTAAATCTTTTCAAAACCAGATATCTTTCCATCAAACATATCGCCGTATGTTTTCGCAACCATAAAAAGTAATTTGTCTCTGGATTATTTCCTGGATAAAAAGGAAATAGTTTTTTTATTTTCCTTGCTTTTCTTTTTTCTTCCGGAAAATCAAGTTCTATTTTCACTAAGTTTACCGCCGCTACTTTCAAGAACTTATCTTGTGATAGTAATTGTTCTTTTAAATTGGCTAATTGTTTAATTAATTTAATTAGGAAGGTCAAATTTATGAAAATTTTCAATTCAAGCAAATCCATTAAAGATTGTACAGGTTGAATAGAATTTTCTAGTATAGCAAAAAAAGTATTTATACTTTGATCAGTTTGATCGAATGCTGCATCTATAAAATCGTGCACAACATCTATTGACAATAGAAATATAAGTTCATCATTTTCAAATGATGTATCTATATTTAAAATACGCATGAACCATATAAGTTGTTCATCATCTTTCAAATCTTTATCATCTAAAATAGATGAAAAAATAGATAAAAGCGCAAATCGCTGTAATTCATCTGTTATTTTTTTATGTATTTCAAAAAGGACAAATTGAACTGTTTTCAAACCTGTATCAATAATATTTTGTATTATCTTAATAGTTTCCTTTTTTTCTAAACTCAGATATTTTATGAATTTCTTTTCTAATACAACCTTAACGATATTAACAAGAGTAATATTGTATCCTACTAATGTTTTCAACTCATTTTTTTCTTCGTGAAAAAATTCAAAGTCAAAATATTTGTCATAAATTATTTTGTACAATAAAGTTGAGACCCTTTGAACCATTTTGATGTCAAACGTCGTATGCTGTTTTTCTAAAACATTTGTACTAGAAAAATTCATGTCCATAGGACACCAAGTGCCATTATCAATTAATAATTCAATTCGCTCTGAACTAGTCATCTGTAGCGTTGCCCCGCATTCCTCACAAACACCTTTTTGTTCTAAAAAAAATTTTTTATATATAACGGTCTCACAATTCTCGCACAAAAACCACAAATGTTTAAAACGTTCCGAATTCAATCTGTTTTCTACAGGTTTTGTTTCGTCGATATGTTCAGAATCTTTGTTTTCTTCACACATTTTCTCAGAATCTTTGTTTTCTTCACACATTTTCTCAGAATCTTTGTCTTCTTCACACATTTTCTCAGAATCTTTGTTTTCTTCACACATTTTCTCATATTTTTTCTATATATATTGTTACATGTACAACTTAACTTTTAATAGACACAAATAAAAACCATCATACTTTAGCTCAGTTTGGGTGCGAGCTAGAATAGATTGCAGGCCCTTGCCCCCCCGGGCCTGGATCTACTGATCCACCGACCCCATCGAGTAATCTAGAATATTAGATATTAGACAAATACCTTTCCTCTAGCCGAATTATTCTATTCCCATCCATTCGGTATTCGGCTCAATCTTAAAAGAAAAGATTGGGCCGAGTTCGCTTCGATTAAGGGACCAAACAGACGAAAGTCACTCGATTATAAGCGATCAATCGTATCAAATTCAAATTTGATTTCCTTCCATACTTCACAAGCGGCAGCTAGTTCAGGACTCCATTTAGTAGCTTCGCGGATCACTTCATTACCTTCACGCGCAAGATCACGTCCTTCATTACGAGCTTGTACACAAGCTTCTAAAGCGACCCGATTAGCCACTGCACCAGGTGCATTTCCCCAAGGGTGCCCCAAAGTCCCTCCACCAAACTGTAATACGGAATCATCTCCAAAGATCTCGGTCAGAGCAGGCATATGCCAAACGTGAATACCTCCTGAAGCTACAGGCAGAACACCCGGCATAGAGACCCAATCTTGAGTGAAATAAATACCACGACTTCGGTCTTTTTCAATAAAATCATCACGCAATAGATCAACAAAACCCAAAGTGACTTCTCGTTCTCCTTCAAGTTTACCTACTACAGTACCAGCATGAATATGATCTCCACCAGACATACGTAGTGCTTTAGCCAGTACACGGAAGTGCATACCATGATTTCTTTGTCTGTCAATAACTGCGTGCATTGCGCGGTGAATGTGAAGAAGTAGGCCGTTATCTCGGCAATAATGAGCCAACGAAGTATTTGCCGTAAAACCTCCAGTCAGATAGTCATGCATGACTATAGGAACTCCCAATTCTCTGGCGAATACTGCTCTTTTCATCATTTCTTCACATGTACCTGCAGTCGCATTCAGATAATGTCCCTTAATCTCACCCGTCTCAGCCTGAGCTTTATAAAGTGCTTCTGCACAAAAGCAGAAACGATCTCTCCAGCGCATAAATGGCTGGGAATTCACGTTTTCATCATCCTTGGTAAAATCAAGTCCACCACGGAGACATTCATAAACCGCTCTACCATAATTCTTGGCAGATAGACCCAATTTTGGTTTGATAGTACATCCCAATAAAGGACGACCATATTTGTTTAATTTATCTCTTTCTACTTGAATACCATGTGGTGGGCCTTGAAAAGTTTTTGAATAAGCAGGAGGAATTCGTAAATCTTCCAGACGTAGAGCCCGTAAAGCTTTGAATCCAAATACATTACCTACAATAGAAGTAAACAGGTTAGTCACAGAGCCTTCTTCAAAAAGGTCTAAAGGGTAAGCTACATAGGCAATAAATTGAGTTTCTTCTCCAGGAACGGGTTCAATATCATAGCATCGCCCCTTGTAGCGATCAAGACTGGTAAGGCCATCGGTCCAAACAGTGGTCCACGTACCAGTGGAAGATTCGGCAGCTACCGCTGCTCCCGCTTCTTCGGGGGGCACTCCAGGTTGAGGAGTGACTCGGAATGCTGCCAAGATATCAGTATCTTTGGTCTGATATTCCGGAGTATAATAAGTTAATCTGTAATCTTTAACACCCGCTTTGAATCCGACACTTGCTTTAGTCTCTGTTTTTGGTGACAT